AAGCAAAACTAGAATGCGCTCTTACTTCATCCCTGGTCTTGGAGGAATACCCTTGTAAGGACACTAGTATCAAGGACATGCCCAGAGGAAACTGCTGGTGATGGAGTCAGTTAAGAAGACTCGGTTGTTGGAGAAGAAGGTTTTTGCACTCATAGGCATCTTCCAGATCTGACGGTGACTGGGTAAGTTTTTTGAAGTTTGCTACTCTGCGTACTGTAACTCACTAAATTGACTTCATCATTCCTAGTAGGCCTAACAATTCTATAAAATATAGCCTTCACCTTCAATAGGAAGAGGGCTGTGTTCGGTTAACGATGAAAAGGGTGTAATACTAAGAAGATGTTCCTCTAGTGCTTCCATCGAGCACTATACTATACAGAAGAAGACCTAAAGTGAATTCTTCTTCAGCCGCATGCCTGTGTATCAAGCTTCAAATCGCCACTTTTCACTTGACTATCGTCGCATAGCTAAAATAAATACACCTATATAAATAGTCATTTCATCCTTCTCATTCACCAGCAGGGACCATAAAGCGGATTGGGCTAACGTAGATGCGAGGAGTTGAAATGACAGTAGCTATCTTCGTCGGGTGAGCAAAAAGCATTGACTTTGCGCCCGCCGTTCCTACTAATCTTACTCCAACAAATGAATAAGAGGCCACTTACTTGGTAGAACTTGAATCAGATTAATTCTCGGCTTCTAAAACCCTCGCTCCACAAAAGAAATTCTTCGTTGGTCCCATGCTACCACGCCTACCTCTAATTAAGCAATGCTTGTGAATAGCGGAAGTCCTACTGCCGGATCAATCTCTTCTACTATTGTCTTTTCCTTTTCTCTGATCGGCACAAAGGAAATAGAAGTAGTAAGGCCACTTCTCTGCGCCAGGAGCCCTTTTATCTGACGTTCTTGGCATCTCGGGTCTATCTGTCAGCAGCGAGGGCAATCGGAGCTTTAAAGCGGCTCTATCCGGGCCTTTCCCTCCTTTCCTTTTGATCAACATCCGGGCACAACAAAGGATAGTATTGGTCTTCGAAGCTTGCCTGGTCTTCTTCTTTTCTTCCTTTGACCGACCCAAGGGGACAAAGGAGTTAGCAGTTCAAGGTCAAGGCCCAAGCCAAGGGAGTTCGTAGCTGCAGCTGAGGTCCTGTCCTTTTCCCTAGAGGAAGAAGAGTAAGACTTCGGCATTTGTAGTTATTAGTGTGACATTAGTCGAATTATTAGTCCGTATTAGTGCGGCTAGAAGCCTCGCTTTCAAGTTTGAGGAAGAACGATTGAACACTTAGAAAAATCTTTCACAAGGAAATTCAATAGCAACTGGCTCCTTTCCTTGTTGTCGGGTTGAGTTCTAGCCCTCTCAATTCCTTCATGATCTTATTAGACTGGCACGAAACCCTACTATTAAGAACAAGGAAGTCTCAACTCCCAAACCCCTAAATATACTTCCCAAGAGCGATAACAACCCTATCTGACTACCCCTTGCACCAATTCAATTTGTGCCTTCTCTTTCCAAAGGATGCCTTCCTTTCTAGGTACCCCCGGGATCTACTAGGCATCGCCTTGAGTCTGCCGTTCCTAGTTAGACCATTTCCTAATACTGATCCTATTGCCTTTACTCCTACTGCCCTACCACCGGCAAGAACAGCGGATTCCATAGCTGCCTACTCGTGATCTTCCTTTAGCTGGGCACGCACCTTGTCAGTAAGATGTGAAGCTGTTCACTCTGCTTTCCCTGGTTCAGACAGATTCCCAAGCTAGGTTGTAGCCACGACGGAACGAACGAAGTGAGAACTAAAGTAGCCTTTCTTTCTTAACAGTACAAGATTCACATAAAAAGGCTTTCAACAAGGCCCACCAATCCTTCTATGAACTGGATTCCCACGCCTGAGCACATAGTGGAGTTGAGCCATGCAGGGCTCCCGAGGCTGTTACCGAATGACCGAATGCATCTTTTATGGTCTATGCTCGGCTGAAGTAATCAGATGGTACTCAATACTATCATTCACTTTTTTCGTATCCTACTGGCCGAGGCGAACCCGGGGTCAAAGACCTGAAAAGGGAGGCCAATTAAAACAGGAAGAAAACTCTCATTGTGTGGCGGTAAATTAAGCTTGCAACAGGGTTGAAGGTGGAAGAAGCCCTTTACTTTAATTTAAGCAAATCACTCTCTCCCAGATAGACCTATTTTAGTGAAATAAAGTTTAAGGGAAAAAAATCTTATCTAAAATGGAATTGGAAGACTTAGATGGCTTATGTAATAGCCTACTTTTTATACGAATTTAGATAGGTAGGGTAGGAATAGACGGGCTAAGAGATTAAACCACACAAGATCTCCCGGGCGAATGGACCAATCACTGATAGTTTTTGTTGCAGCCTCACTTTGATGCGACTGCCTTCCGACTGAAGAAGGAGGTCTCAGCAGTGCTAAAAAGCGTATCGATCTTTTAAGCAAGGGGTCATTCTTCTTTATATTGTTCCAGTTCCAAGGCAGTCATTGACGGGAATAAGTCGGAATAGCGAGTCCTCCCTAAGGGGAGAGGAGACCGAGACTGTTCCGGTCCTTACTGATGAACCCTCCTGCGGTAACGGTGCGGGGCAAGGTAACATGCCATAACATACTGCGACGGTGGCTCCATACGGGATAACAATATAGCTTTGTTTCTGTTGTTTTTAGGGTTCGGAGAGTGTCTTACTCTATTCCTGCCAAGGAATGGACGAAGGGGCTACAGATCTCTGTAGCTGAGTGGACACTTCTTGGACAAGACGTATCTGCTCCCCTGAGTGGATGAGAAAGCCCAATCTTGATTGTTTGTACATGGGGAAAGGGGGTTAAAAGGACGACTTGGGACTTTTGCTTTCGGTAGGGGCTAGACTTAATACCAAGCCAACCTGTCTTCAAGAAGCTTAACTATCTTTGGTAGAGGTTTTCTGGAATTAAATCTACTCTTACTTTCCCACTCGAGTCCTTGCTTTTCTTTCTCTTACTTCGAAAGTAGCTGCTTCAGTACCTGGTTTATCCTACCAGTAAGTAGTTATATGCTTGTCTCAAAGATTAAGCTAAGCCATGCATGTGTTAAGTATGAACTAATTCTTACTGTGAAACTGCGAATGGCTCAAACGAAGTGAAAACGCGAAAACCCCAACTTTGCCGCAGAGGATGGACGGCCGAGCGAGAAAAGAGGGCTCACGGAAGGGAGAAGAATACCACCTTAGTAGAGTCCTTCTAGCTCCTTGTAGCAGTAACAGGCACGTATCGAAAGAGCAAAGGCAGAGGTAAGATGAAAGCCCAGATGAGAAGTTTTTCTAGGAGTAGTGGAATGATAGAGAAAAAGACTTCCGTAGGGAAGCAGAGCGAGAGAACGACGACAGCCAATACCCGTAGATATATCCTCCTCACATTGAGTCATATTGAGCGGGATCAATCTGAGGATTTTAATTGGAAGAGTACAGGAGTGCTTTGTATGCCAATCTATTGTTGTCTAGGAACTAGGAAAAGAATATCTGTCCCTGCGCCCGCTTGAGCCCCTTTTTTCCCACCTTCTCGGCACAACACAAAAGGTCAGTTAATAGGCCGGCTAGTCGGAGAGCAGACTCCTAAGGAAAACAAGTAAGTCCCCTTAGCTAACCTTACCTAGTGGCATTACCTACTCTGAAGAACCGACTAGAGCTCCTTCTTTACTTTACGGACTTACTGCTAAAGTAGTCCCACAGCTTCTTCTTTCGGTTTAGTTAGCGAACTTCCCCCATTCATTCCCCGAGGCTGAAACCGCATCATCTTCTTACCTTTCGTTTCTTGCTTCTCAGCTTGCTTTACTTTGACTACCAAAGACTTATCTGAAATTCCTTGAAGCAGAGACCTTTTTTCTGTGAAGGGTCGTAGGCCAGTCTTTCAGTAATTTCCGAGGAGTAATTCTAAAAGTTCTTTATAGGTTCACGAACACGACCCGGAAATCGTAGACAGATTGACCAGTTGACTAGGTAAGGGATTACTTGCTTCTTTCTGTGCTGCGCTTTACTTTGGTTTTGACCTGGTTGGCATAGAACTCTAAGATGTTCTTTCCTCTGGAGAGGTGTCGTATGATAGTTGTGGTACATAACGTCCTTACCAGATGCTATGTACAGAGGTATACGCCTATCTTCTATGCGTTCCTCCGCTGTTCTTAGTGCTACTTCCCTTGTTTACTGAGGACCAAGGGGGATCTCGTTGGCTGACGAAATGGGAAAGGTGCACTCTTGGAAAGAGCTTCGCGGTCGGGTGAAACACATAATGCATATACGGAAACGAAGTGTCCCTCAAGACCGAGAGCCGAAGGCGACACTTAACACTTCTTCCGATCTTTCCATGTCATCTATGTTATTCGGTCCATCGGAGCTTGGAACATAGAGGAGAAATCATCTGTATCTGTTATAGGGACACCCTTCCCTTCTTTGGAGTTCTCTTTCGTCTTCGACTCCCTCTGTTTTGTTTTCATTCCATCGGGCCATGGCACATATAGAGAACGGTACGATTCCTGTTAGAAGGACTCCTTCGCTCCTCCCCCTCTGGTCGCTTCCTTCGGTCGCCTCGTATAAAAGGTCTTCCTGGGCCCTACCTATTCACTCGTATCGACAACATTCGCTTGCCTGGAGAAATATAACAGCTTGAAAGGATTGCAAAGTAAAGCAACTCGATGAAGGGCACTCATACGGGAGCTCGCCATGCCCCAAAAAAGAGAACTCAAACCTCTCCAACTAGTCCAAAAAACACCTCATGAAAGGAAAAAGAATATGAAGCCTTTGCTCTGGCGCCTGCTCCGCTGTCTGACTTGCTTCTACGAAAATAAATGGATTATCTTAGCACATGTTTTTCATGATATCTCGATGGATAATTGGGACCGAGGAAACCTTGTTGCAGCAAACTATATAAGTTTCACCGATGATGAGATCCCACCAGAAGGGACAGGGCATACAAAAGCTATACATATTTCAGCAAGATGTAAAGGGTGCACTATTTCCCGAATTCTGGTAGACAACGGATCTTCTTTGAATGTCATGCCAAAGTCAACCTTGAATCAAATGCTCATCGAAAATTCGCATATCAGACCAAGCCCTATGATTGTGATTGTGCGAGCCTTTGATGGAACTATAAGAGAAGTAATAGGAAGCATTGAACTCCCAATGGAAATAGGTCCTGTGACATTTACATTTAATGTGAAAAGTGATGGATATCACTCCCTCATACAGTTTTCAGCTAGGTAGACCTTGGATTCATTCTGCTGGGGCTGTCCCTTCGTCTTTGCATCAGAAGCTTTAATTCATCATTGAAAATAAAGAAATATCATATCAGGAGAAGAAGAATTTTTTCATAAAAAGGTCTTCCTAGCCGACTAGTCTAGACTAGTGCTTAGATCGTGTTATCTTCATCGGAAAAGAATTCCTTCTTTCAAGCTTGCTTTCTCACTGCTTTTGGTTTACATAAGAGATATGAATGGAAGGTCTGACCCTATCAACCAACCTAAAAAACAATTCAATACCTCCAGCCTCAAAGAGGGCTTAGGATAGGAATGAAAGAGGCTCGCAGGGATATCTCTTTTGAGTAAGGGATCTTATATGACTTTATCTTTAGAAGGCACTTTTGATAGGCTTTTTCTTGCCTAAAATCCCTACGTGCCTGATATCTCATGGATTGACCGGAACTTAAAAAAAGCGAGTTCGTCTATTGCTCGGTAACCGATATTTATAATCCAGAGAGGATATTGAAGACAGCTTCATCCGTGCTTCATACCTTAACGTTTTTCCCTTTCCTCTGCCTATGAGATTTCATTTTGTTTTGAAAGCAAGATAAGTATGTACTATCCTCTTGACTGATAGCTCATTCCCGACTAAAGAGCAAAGAGAACTTTGCCGGCATTCTTTGTGGAAGCCTTAGTAGCATAGCAGTTCCGAGGTCATCTAGTATCCGTCCTTCTCTCTTATGACCTTTGAACTTTATCTTGGTTGGAATGCCTGAAACCAAGTCAAGGAAGGTCTAAGGCCTAGAAAAAGAAGGATAGTAGAATCCGGACTAACACTTTCTAAAAGGACTGAGCCTAGGGAGGATCAAGTAAGACACAGCCAAAAGCAAAGGGCATAAAGAGTCTTTGAATGAGAGCCCATTGCAAGAGGCCTTATAGCGAAAGAGGGGCAAGGTCCATCTCACAATCTTCGATTGCCTTAACCTCAGTCTCTTTCATAACCTCTCTCTACACTAGTCACCTATGAAACTCTCTCATTGCTTGATTGTAATAGAAGCCCTAACTATATGAAAAAAAGAAAATAGTAGTAGGCTTGAGGAAAGCCCCTATTCCTAATCAGTTTCGGAGTTCTTACCCTGACCGAATAAACGGAAGGATAGGAGATACCCTACTTTTTATTGAAGACTGCTCTTTTAGCTTGACACAAAAACTGAATGATGGGGCATAGGTAGAGACAGCAAAAGGGATTACCGAGTCGAATGATGAGATGTACCGATTTGAATCCTTAAGAAATGCTTACGGAGTGGAAACCTAGGACGGCTTAGACCACTGGAAGGCTTACAACAAAAGATGGATATTAGGAAGATTCAATCAGACTCGTAGGAAGGAATCTCCATTAGATAGGTGAGTGAATGAGTGTTATCGAAGATCAACTTATAGGTAGGGGCTTACTGCCTTACGGATTACTTGCAGCCTTCCGCTCCGAGTCAAGTGATTAACCTCTACATCTTGTCCAGCATTCAATTCCCCCAAAAAGTAAGGGATGTCAATCATCGCCTCATCCCCCATCTGGCCACACAATTGCTCAAAGGTCACCGTCTCTCCCTGTGGTTAGGCCCTTAAAAGACTCCCCTAAAGAAATTCTACAGATTCCCTGTTCCAGATGGGACCCTTACCTTAGTTCTATGTTTATCGAGATTTGAATTCGACCTCTGTGTGTTGAATCCTCAGTAGCTAACCGAAGTGGGCTTGGTGGCCTAGCTGTTGGGTTAATTTCCGGTGCTAGTGAATCCGATGTTGGAAGGCAAAATGCCACAGAAGGAATAGACATCGCTGCGCCCCCTTAACAACTCTGGAAGAGCCCCACTGCAGGAAGCAGTTTTCTGGTAACGGCTATTGGCCTATCTTCGTTGAACGGTGAGTCAAAGACAGAGAATTCGTAGTTCCTTTCTTACTGGATTTACTTATACGTGATAGAATAGGCTATTTTGCTCTTGTGCTAGAATCCCAAGTGGCATTTCGCTCCTCTAGCGCATCCTAACGAGGGACGTCCTTCTATGCTAAACAGCCTCAAGTAGGATCGGGAGAAGGCCTATCAATATACGGCAACGGCAATACTCGAAAAGACAATAGCGCCGGTATATAGAGAGGGGATGCCTCCAATTAGACCTTCTTTTGGTCTATCATCACAGCAAGCAGCATCACTGGTAGAGATCACATCACAAAACGGATCAACCTGGGGAAGGAAAACATCCTCATCCTCTAGAGCCAACCTAACCGAGTCAACACACGTGGCAACGAACGAACCAGCCAGCAGAGTCAAGCTAGGACACATGAGTAGTATGCCTTTGACCCCGCTAGACCTAATCTATCTTTTTCATTCAAGGTTGAGCTTGTTCAATTGAAGCTAATGCTAGGCTGGCTGGGACCTCCAAATGGAAGGGAAGGGCACAAGGTAGAAAGATTATCCACTGAAGGTAAGGATAGCGTGATTTACTGGTTGCTGGCCCTTTTTCCATTTTATCAATAGATAGTTTCTCACACTTAGTTAAACTATTTTAATTAGTAGGATTTCCCCTAATGCCCCTGTAGAAGGAGTTGGTAGTGACATTCCTGGGAGCTACTACGGACTCCAATATTACCCTCCCTTCAAGCAGTCTATTCTTAGACTAGGGATTTTAGGATAGCTGGTTCTCGAGCAAGAAAGCTTTGGCAAGTAGTCTCTTTCTTTTATCCTTTCCAAAGGCAATTCATCCAGCAGGGGCGGACTCAGGCTACTAATAGAGGTAGGGCTGACTATATACTATATATAAATAGAATAGAGAAAGAACTTGTTTGCTGTCCTGGAAGGGGGATCAACGCAGTTAGCCCCTGCATTTCGAGAAAAAGCCTATCTAGTTGGAGTGCTCGTGTAATGTAATTATAATGGTAAGCTCATCCAATTCTATTCCTTTTTAAGCTCTTTTTGAATGCCCTTTTTCTACCCCTTGATTTGTATTGTATATAAGCCCTGCAGTCCTAAGAATAAGAACTTCTTGTTGAGAGTTCTCCTGTTGGATGAGGCATGCCAGCTTAGCCATTGGAAGTCTTTTCTTTCGCTCTTTCTTCAGTGTGTCTGGCTACCACCTTTCCATCAGTCTATGTTTATTTCCCTAATTTTAGATAGAATCTCTTCGCACTCTAAGTGCTTCTGTCTTGGATCGAGTTGCAGTCTTGCTTTCTTCCCAAATAGCATTATTATTTTTTTTTATCACCTCTCTACAAGGGTAGTCATTCATTCGTCAACACATACCACCTCTCTCTCACATCTCTTTTGAAAGTTTGCATGTCCTCTCTGGTCACCTATCAGCTGGGCCTTGTAATGAAGGAATAATTGGATGTGGAAGGTAGAATTGAGCCAATGTATGGAACAGCATTCCCAGTATGACTTGATGCTTCCTAGCTGACTGTACTAAATCCAATGATGTTGTCCAAGCAGCACTGCATTCAATCTTGCATAGGTAGGGTTTCTATCTGCTGAACGAGGAGCTTGACCCACCCTCTACCCGAAGGAGGCTTTTTTGCATGTTAGCGCCTCTCTCTAGTGCCCATTGATCCAAATCCTAAGCTTGGGAAATCATCCCACTTCGTTGTCTTTCTCTTTCTTTGAAGCTAGAAAGATGCAGTGTTTCACCGTCTTACAAGATCTGTTGGGAACATGAAGAATTTTCGGCAATTTGAGCAAAAGATTGAGCATTGGATCAAGAGAGTGCATTAGCGCTAAGCCGAAGCGTATCAATCCCAAGGTCGGCCTACAGATATCACTTTTAGGTCTCCTTCTTTCCAGCGGAGGAATCGGGATAGCTCGCAGAGAAGAGAAGAGGGTATTATTCTAAAATACATTTCTTCTTGTTCGTTCTTCTAGCGTTTCAAAAAAGCTGCGTGAAAGAGTCATTCCCAAATGTGGTGTTAGGTGCATTTTCCTCTGGATAAACTCCTTCTTTGTGTCCGCATAACAGGTAAACCCATTCTTCCCAACGGGAGCTTTCCTAGTGTCTGCGCTAAAAGCTGGATTTGGCTTCATCCCATGCCTTTCTAGACGTAGGAGAAGAATGTCATCGATTTACTAACATCGACGATGAAGAGCTCAACTCGCCTACATTACAGGTGATCTCTAGATAACTCTCGCTCCAAGCGAAGATTTTAGGCCATAGGATCTTGAATTCTCGTATATAAGAGAATCAATCCAATGTTTACCCCGCCTTCCGCAACTACATCTCAAGCGGCATTAAAGCTTAAACCAATGAGTAGGAAATCACCTAGTAAAGCCTGAACTCTCGCCGTAACCCCAGTGGTTAGTCCAACCGATCCGCCCAGTAGCTTCCCCAGGAGTCCCAGGTTTTATGATACGAGTTGAACGAACGCACTAAAGGACCCGGAGTGGTTGATGAGATTGGTTTTACGACTGGTTTTCCCGTTCACAGGGTTCCGGAGATTGCCCTCGTTCCTGATTGCTTTGAATCGAACAACAGAGCTCAAGAGCTCAGCTGGAATAAAGCAAAGTGACAGGGCAGGGGGCTACTTCAACTAAGTCTGATGTTCCGGCCGTTCTAACGTCACTTTAGCCCCTTTCATTGGTCCACCCACACCTATGGAGGGTTGGCGCTCTCCTTTATTCATATTCAATTGGCCCATCTCGTTGAAGTGCAACAAGTCCGCAAGCGCCTGGCTCGATCCATCATTGGTTAAGGCTTCCAAGTAGCTTTACGCCGGTGGTTCCCATGGGATGCTCACTAATCTCCTCTTCTCCGACTCATAAGAAGCACAACAGGCACTCGTAACCGTCCCTAACCTCTGTCCTTTTACCCGGAACTTGATTACATTTCAATAGAGAAAGCTATCAATGGTCACATTGAGACGGGAACAGGTGGGACCCTCCAGTTCTATTCCTTTGGATGAGACGGCGGCGAGCAATCGATAGATTGTCTTTCCACGGTATCATCTCCAAACGAGACTTCGACGAAAGCCGAGGTTTGCTAATGCGCATTCTCGAAACGTTCTTTGATTCAATCCACTTGATATCAATTTCTTACCAACGAAGCCCACCCTGGTTTTTCTTTTTGCAACTTTTTTTCCTTAAGGAGAGAATCGATTGTTGAAAGCAATTATACTATGTCTTTCGGGAACCGATAAAGCTTTGATTTGGGCATTTGGGAGCCAAACAACATAGCAATAGCAATATCTTGAACTCTTTCTGTTATTCGCATATCAAATACATCATTGGAGCTTTTGGCTCGCAAGAGTTCTTGGCAATAGCAGCCACTTCATCTTGAACACTCTCAAGATACGCCGAGACACTATCCACGGTCTGACGGTAATCACTCTTGATGTCTCCCCTAGTCTCCATGGACAATGCAAGCTTTGTCTTTCTTCAACGCTTAGCATTTCTATAGCAAGAGCACTGTCATTCTTAAAGGTTTGTCCGTATGTACCTCCTGGACCAAGGGCCTACTATTTGACTATAAAATAGATTATCAGAACAACGAATCTCCAACAATCCATGGAAACCCGCAGCCCTACTAGATGCCCTCTGAAAGTTCACACCAAATGCCTCTCAAAAGTCGTCATGGAGAATCAAAACACCTCCATAAACTTTTGCGAGAGGTTGCAAAACAGGCACTCTGACAGGGCATGTTCCGGCACAGAGTATATCAACCATTGTATTGCGTCGATGAGCCTCACGACCTAGATTCTCCATCTACATTTGATTTTGAAAAGAAGCAATTCGATCCAACCGGATTCCCCTTTTTCTTCTGTCTGTGGGTACCTTTGCTGGCGTAGCGGGTAATACCTCTTTCATGTGCCCAATCCTGCCCCCAGCTGAGTCAATAGCAGGGCATTCTCTAGCAGCTCAAAGAGCGGATAAAGTGAAAACAGCTTCTGAGGGGATTTCCCTGGAAAGTCTATCAGTCCCACAGCACACTTGCTATTGATCGGATTAACTCTTTCGTATAAAGAATGCGAATAGGGGATTCGAGAACAGTAATAAGGGCCGGGTCTTTAGGGCAAGTAGTCCTTGGTGAGGGAAAAGAGCTATCCGAAGTCGGATAACTGGATTAGAGGGAAGGCGGGAAAAAGTACTTATTACTCTTACCGGTATCATATCCCTGTGCCTTCAAGGGTAATCATGCGCATGGCTCCATCCAACCAAAATGTGAGTCTAATCTTCTCCTCGGTCCATTAAAAAATGAACCCCCTTTTTAGACATAGATGGATTTCTTACTGATCCCGCGGTACAGAATAGGACCAAGAAATACGTTTACGTTATAGAATAAAGAAAGAGTGAAAAAGTCTAGCTCCAGTTAGTCCAGTCATTCTAGCTCCCCGGGTTATACTAGCTCATTCCAGCCCTGTGGAGTCGACGCCTTTACGTCGTCTATAGGGGGCGTAACTTGACAGGTTTAGTCATTCCGGTAAGTCCGGTAGGTATAGTCAGTATAGTCGGAATTGGGATAAATGAAATACATCTCGGTCGGAGTTCGGTTCATCAGCTGTCTCGATCGAATTGAATTAGCAATCTCTCCACCAGCCATGGTGGATCTTCCATTGGCTAAAACTCTTCTTCCATGAGGATTCTTGTTTTTTCTACGATGATTCAGCTCCCGAACCTGCAAGTTTCTACGCTGAAAAGAGAGGTCGACGCTAATTCATAGAGTAAATAGGGAAGGCACGAAGGGCAGAAGAATCAGTCTAAGGCTATGCTCTGGGTTCTGGGAAGGTAGTTCAGTCACATCTGATGGATAAGCAGTGATTCCTCTCTTAGCATCTTACCCGCCTTAAAAAATTAATAACAGGATCAAACAAAGAGCTGTGTTTATTTAACAACATCTGGCCAGAAGCAGTTCTCACCACTTTTGTTCAGCTCCCTCAGCTATCATCATGATTGGAGAATGAAGCTTACCGAACGATGTCTCCCAAGATTTTATGCTCAGTACCTACGACATCAGCAAGCCTTGTTCTACATGGGAAATCGTTCAAGCGAAGTCGAGGTGGATGAAGAAGACTTCTCTGAGTATGACAGAGAAGAGAAAGCGAGCTTCTAGCAAAGAGTTCAATCGATAGCTTGGGAAATCCCAGGGAATTTATTTTAATTAAAGTATGCAAGATTTGAAGCTTGCCTTTGATTCGATACGACAGCGGGGTGACTCAAGGCGAATAAAGGCCAAGAGGATAAGTACCCCAAAAAAGGTTGACCGATACGAAACCGGATAAAGAACAGGGAACCCTTTTGGGAGGTTGGAGCAAGAAAAACATTGCAACCTAACCCCGAAACGACCCAAGAAAAGCTCACAGTCTTATTGTATTGAAGAGTCTTTCTACTAATGTCTCCTGGAACGATAGAGGAAATCTATCAGTAGCAGAAATATTAGTTGGAAAACCAATCCGCGAAGAGGCCGAGTTTTGTTAAAAGTTCCGCCAATGGGTATACGCCTTAAAACAGAGCCATACACCAATCATGGGCCGGACGCATAAGAGCTTGCTTACTGCGTTCGGGATCGCAAAGATCCTTAGCTTATCAGACCCCTCATCCTTAAAGCCCAGTCTTCCCAATGGGAATCGACTCAACAACTGATCATCAGATAACCCTTTGACCTTGGCTACTCTCCTACTCTTTCTTAAGCGCTGGTTCTGCTTTCACTAAAGGGCAGACTAGCGGAATAAACGCTTAGATGAATAGTAGCAGTGGGACTTCTTACTTTACTTGAAGCGGGTTCGGGTTTGGAAGACGGACTACTATATAGTCGGGGATGAAGATGAGAGCAAGGAAGGTTAGTTAACTCAATGACAGACAGAGTACTGCCCTTGCTCTTTTACACCTCGTATTGAATCTATCCCTAGCTACTTGAATACCAGGAAATCTCAGAGAATTGAATGTTAGAGAATGCGCTGCTAGAATACGTTGTTTGAGAATAGGTTTAGCTTTAAACCTTGCTTCATTCCTACCGAAACTATAAAACAACAATAGGGATAACACATCGAATATGAGTTTAGGAGTTCACCGGCATCGACCAACACATAATGAGAGTTGACAAGCAAGAAAAATGGTGTCTCTCTATGCTCGGTTGAAGCTGGATTTATAAAGAGTCGGGCACTTATGTTTACTAAACGAACAGGGTAGTACCTTAACTAAGTTCCTCGAATGGAAGACAAGGGACAGATGAAACTCCCAATGGTATCGAACTGGCTTCTATGATTGCCTTCACATAACTTGAGTAGACGACAGCTGGAAGGAAGTCCCTTTTGGTTCATATAGGCGCTTGATAGCTTATTTACTATGAACCAGAATGGCTTTCTTTCCTATCCCGGTTTGAAATTGAGATTGTAGAAAGATTTTGAGGGCCTCAATTCCCGCCGTATCATCACCTGTAATAAGAATATCATCAACATAAACCACAAGGATAATTCTCTTACCAGTTGGCGAGATTCGATAGAAAACAGAGTGATCTTTAACTGATCGACAAAGACCAAATTTGACAACAGTCTCACTAAACCGTCCAAACCAAGCCCGGGGAGATTGTTTCAAGCCATAAAGGGCCTTCTTAAGGCGACATACCACAGGGCGACCACACTCCCCCAGAGCAACAAATCCATGAGGTTGCTCCATATAAACCTCTTCTTGAAGATCACCATTCAAGAAGGCATTCTTAATGTCAAGTTGGTGAAGAGGCCAATTATAACGAGCCGCCAAAGAGAAAAGAAGACGGATGGAAGTGATCTTAGCAACCGGAGAAAAAGTATCCTCATAGTCAATGCCAGGTCTTTCAAAACCTTTGCAACAAGCCGAGCTTTAATTTAAGTCGGTCAACAGAGCCATCAGGAGAGACCTTGACCGTGAAAACCCAACGACAACCAACAACAGATTTCCCAGAAGGAAGAGGGACAAGATCCGATCTCGGCATCTATTTCTATTAGTGAAAGGCTCCATCCCGATTGAATGAAGTCGATTATTACGACAGGGTATCAGGTTATAGCGGAGATGGAATGAAAGAAACAATGAGAGAGCCTAATTCTCTCCTGACCGAGTAGTTGCATCTTCCATTGGCCTTTAAACCATTAGATTAGTGGGACTAGGTCAGACTAGCAGTTAGTTGAGTCAGCTACCCTTTCGGGACTAGCATTTCTGCTACGCAGCTTAGGAAATATCTCTTTCTTGCTGCTTAGCTCACTTTCAGCAACCCGGGAATGAGTGCCCCTTTCAGCGCGGAGGCACATCCGGAACAGGTTTCGAGATAAGCCAATCGGTCTGCAAACAAGAGTTGGACAGCTTGACCCGCATTGCCTGATGGCTCGAGTAAGAGAGGAGAGAAGTTCCCTGTATGCTTCACACATTCAGTCTTCTCCCTTACGTGATAGGGCTCTAAAGCCAAGTGCTTTCTTCAGTTACTACCCAACGACTTCGTTTTTTGCCCGAGTCCAGTGGCAATGAGGAAAGTGGTTGTAGCTCGCCAGTCACCCTAGCTTAAAAGAAGGAGTTTCAATGCTAAAGCTGATAGAGATCTTTCTGAAGAAAGATAGAGCTTGAAAGGCACAGCTGATTCTCTTTCTTGTGATTCTGAAACTCTATCTCCTCACTCAAGAGGAAGTACTTTAGGGAATAGACTTGCTAAAAGAGATGGTACAGCTGCTTTGACTCTGTCTTCCTTAGCAAACGAAGCATTCAAGCCCTCAACTGAGGAACTACTTTTGCCCTCAATCAATAGCAGGTCTTAACGAGCCTAGGCCAACAATCGATCTTGAGGCAGGGAAAGCGAACCTAGTAACCCTTAGACAAGCGAGCTCTAGTACTTGATATCCCTCAACAACCCGAAATGCTATGGTTTGTTGACTAGAAAGTCTGCGCCCAGAGGAAAGGTAGTTAGCTAGTTTACTACGTTGAGATGGTACTCTAAAGAAGAGGAAGTTGACTAGGGAAGAGGTATGCATACCTAAAGACTATTGAACAACCACTACTGAATAGGAAGGGCTGCTTAATGATTACAATTATAGTATATCCAAATCACTCATTTCTAACACTGGCTGTATTGAGTTTGCCAAGAGGTTCTTGGTTTCATATGGGACAGTCGATCTTTCTCCCATATCAATCAAGTGTCTCCTCAATTACTACCATCCTAATGACTTGTTTGCCATTCACCATAAATATGGTGTCAAGAGGTTTTCTACCCTCTGTAGGCTTGGTGGTCATTGCGGATACAGGACTCTTGCTAAGTTGTCACATCATTCGTCTCCAACAGTGAGGAGACGGAAGACTAGGCTTTCTCTTCCACTTGAGTGGTGGTTGGGAAGGGGCAAGCCACTGAATCCTTACCTCAAGGGATACCTTGTTGAGTATCTCCGCAAGGAGTGCCGACCTGCTTCCTAACTCAGATGCATTCACTTGAACCAAGATGGTACCCCCTACCCACAACATCCACTGTACACAACCCCCATACTGGGCTTTCGCACCTAACCTAACTGACCAAAGAAGCCCTTTTTCTTTCATTTTTATGATATCAAAAATAGGGTCAATGGGATTTCCTTTATCTTTGAGTCGAAATGACTTTGTCTACTGCATGAGTCACAGTTGCTTTGGAACTCCCTCCTCCACTTGTTGTTAGTCTGGCTTTCGAACAGCCGGCTAAGGCTTAGGGGTAGCTATAGCTGTACCAAGGGAGGAGAACGGTCTATTCGCTTTGGTCTGTTGAGTCAAAATATTACCAGCCCGATGTCTAAGGTTCTTATTATCTCGACCCTGCGTACTGGGCCCCTTGAGTCGTCTATTTCGGATACAGAATTGGTGATTCTAGACATTTCATTTTCTTCTTCTCTGGTGCGGACCTGTGCTTTGCGGTTTAATCTTCTTCAACATCGATTCTTTGGTCTAAGAAGCCCGTGCTAAACCCATTTCTCTTGATTCTTTCTTACTTACTTCTTAGTCACGTAGACTATCCTGCCCCAGCCTCGAATCTCTTTCAGTCGGCGACCACTACTCTGACCTCTCCTACTTGGCGCTTCGGCCCATCCTCTGGCTGCAACCATATTGTAGGATTGGTGCTACGGTTCTTGGTGCAACTATTGATTTCCCTATTCGGATCAAGGTCATGGCAACCATAAGTTAGACCATTTGGCCCCACTATTAAGTAGAAGCCAAGGACGCATTCCCTTATCGATGTCAACCATAGAGAAAAGAATTAGCTTTGGTTCAGAGCTTGAATCATAATATCCTTCAGTCACTCCAGGTGAGAGAAGTTCGGCTAAGCCGGAAAGATAGATCGAGTTTAGCCTCTTGATTGACTTTAGGACTGAAAGAAGCCGGTAGAAAAGGAACACTAAAGGCTTATGCCTTCACGACGTAAGGAGCGAAAACCAAATACCCTTCGTCAGCCTTTCCATCGATAGAGACATCGCCCGACCGTCCCAAAACGATCTAGTCAGCCTGAGCCTGCAGGCAACTGCTATAGATGACACGCCTACCATGACCAGGAAGGTCACAGTAAGGGGAGAGAACACCCGGATTGTCTACTCTTATGTGTGTGGCCATGGGCTTTCCCTTCATATCACTGCCGTCTCGTACTCTTCCCGTTCTATGTCACGAATCGCTAGCCCAACCAAGAAGACGCTTGGCCTCGCGGTTTTACGACATCAGCTCAAGGCAAGGCATATAGTCAATCCGACTTTCACAGGTCTTTTCACCCGTTTTCGGTGATTACCTACGATTACGATATAGGATCTGAAAGCAGTGAAAAGCATAATTAGATTGATGCGCTGGAGGGTACTAAGCCCTCGGCGTTTGAGAGGACTCACGTAGTACGACAAGACTTTACGAAAAGAAGTTTTGACATCACTTTGAGTTCTACGCCACCTCAGAAGTAGTGGGAGCCAGGAGCTCAGAAAGAGATCAAGCTAGCGTGTCTCGTTGATAGACTAGCCGGCTTATGAAGGGATGTTGCTCGTCAACACTTCAGCTCCAAGGCTGTCAAGTAGAATTCACGGGCCGGCCGAATTATGTCATTTTTTGACTAATATACTGAGATCATCCCGAGTTACTATATCTCCGGAGCTGATCCTTTGAGCAAGGCTTTGTGCAAGGTCGAACCAGGTGTATCGATCACAAATAAGGAAAGAAATCTAGGGCGAGATGCCCAAAGAAAAGAACTCAAATCTGTAGAAGACCAGCCAGAGGAAATATAGGAAGCGAGCTGCAAGGATAGAAGAATAGACTTCTGTTGTTTCTGATCTGTATTGCCTTGAGGAAATAAAAGATATATTGTACTTATCACCCTATTAATCACTTTGTGTCCTATCAAGCTTCCTTCCTTTCGTCTCAGGCTAGAAACTATAGATTCTCATGCGGGATGAGTTTCAGTTTCCTTTTCTTACGTATTCTTACTCTCTAGCACTAGACTAGGGGAGTCACTTTGCTCGTCTAATGCTCTTCCGCTTGGAGGAAGGTAACAACAAATCCTTTTCATTTGAGGCCTTTATCCCCCCCTAGTTTTCTACCTTTCTTGTATATCCATACTCGATTGTACTCTTGACATATCTCAATATTCTTCGAACTGCTTCCAAGTGAGGCTTCTTTGGCTTCCGCATAAAACGACTGACTACTCCAACTGCAAAAGAAATGTCTGGTCGCGTCATAGTGAGATAGATTAGACTTCCCACTAATTGTCGATACATAGTAGCATCTTCAAGATCTTTCCCTTCATGAGCACATAGCTTGACGTTAGCGTCCATTGGAGTAGATATAGGCTTGCACTCCAGCATTCCAAATCTCTTCAACAAGTCTCTTGCATATTTCTGCTGCCCCAGAAAGAAACCTTCCTTGCTTTCTTCTATCTCCAATCCAAGGAAGTGTTTGAGCTTTCCAAGCTCCTTCATCTTGAAACGAGTAGCCAAATTCTCTCGAATAAGCTGAATCTCCTCTGTGTTGTCTCCAGTGATAATCAAATCATCAACATATACTAGCACTATAGCTAGTCTTCCATCTCGATTCTTTACAAATAGACTGGAGTCTGCTGGTGCCATAGCATATCCATTCTTGACAAGAAATTCAGCAATCTTGCCATACCACGCCCTTGGCGCTTGTTTCAAGCCATAGAGAGCTTTCCTTAACTTGCAAACATGGTTGGGCTTCACATCTTTTGGCTTTGGCACTAACTCCGGTTCTGCTCCAAAGCTGAAATTTCCTCCTCCATTGCAGTAGTCCACTCCACCTTCTTTGATGCTTCTTCAAAAGTCGTTGGCTCTGCAATAGCGACATTTGCATATTTTTGATTAGGTCGTCTTTCTCGACCCGATCGTCGAAGAGGAGGATAATCCGGATCTTCCTCTTCTTCTTGAATTGACTGCCTTTGTTCGTAAGCACCTATCTTCCAAGGGCTCTTAGATTTTTCTTGAACCCTTGACGTTTCTGGTTGATCTTTCTCTGGAGTCAGCTCGCCCTCTCCTATCTTCTCTCCAACTTTTTCTTGAATTTCTTCTTGAAAGCTTTGAATTTCTCAAAAGCTTCTGACTTTTCTGCCATAAAATCTACCCAAACATATCTTGAGTAGTCATCAATGAAAGTAATCACATACCTCATGTTACTATTTGAGGGTTGCTTGATTCTTCCAAGAACATCCGAATGTATTAACTCCAATGGCACCTTGGCTCTATATTTCGACTCCTCGTAGGGGGAAGTTGGTGTGCTTTCCCATACTGACATCCTGCACATATGGTGTCTTCTCGACATTCCAACTGGGGAAGACCCTTGAGCATAGACTTCTTCATCATCACCTTAAGCTTGTGATAACTGACATGTCCCAGACGAGCGTGCCACAAATCAGCTGTCTCATTTTTGCTGGTCCTGTCAACATAGGCTTCTTGTGCTGACATCACGTAGATTGATTCCACTCGACGCCCTTCCATGACTGGCTCACCTATGATTTTTAGGTTGCGATATATCTTCACATTATCAGGTCGAGAAGTCCACAGATGTTACCCTAGGGTAGACAGAAGAAGTTCCGATTCCTTCTAACACCATCACTTCCTGACTCACTTGCTCAAACCAAACGAGAGTTTAAGTTCCGGAACTAGTGCCTGCTCATGGAATCACTGCTTTAGCCGCTTGAAAACTTGTCTAAAAGTCTCAATCTTTCTTAAGTTTGAAGTGTTGAAGCCAGAACAAGTGCATGTGAAAGTTCGCCTAAGACTCGAATTTAGTTCTCCTTCCACTTTGACTTCGACTATTGCTACTTCCTCGACCCTCCACTTCCCAACATTAGCTTGTTGAGGAAGGGGCTTGACTATATAGGGAGTCCCCAGTGGATTGCATAGGTTTACTCGGTAATTTCTCATCCTTCTTCCTGCTGTAGTCGAGATATTCCTTTCATAAGAGTGGATCACCCCCTGTTGACTACACGAATGAGACTTCACCCGTATCCGTAGGTGCATGAGATTTATCAACTAAGTCTGGCTACTGATTAGCAAGATTCGCAGGGGTCACTAAATAATCTTCATAATCTTCATGAGCTTGGTTGTATCCCTGTTGATCAATGCTCAAGGAAAGGAATGGATGACTGTTGGTACATCGACTCAGTACCAGACTTGGATGACTCTGAAAAGCCTTTGCCGTTGTTCGAAAACCGTGTCCCGGACTCTTTTTGAAAAGCTTAATGGAATGCTGCTTCCGCATTAGCATTAACGAATTGGCCCAGAGAGAAGAGAGCTCACTTTTCCTTGCTGCTTTTAGAAGCTCCTATCTCGTCGCTTACTGGAACATATCCCTTGTTTCCTTAAACACAGAAGGAAGCCTACTAGCGCTAGACGGAATGACACTAGGGCCTAACCTCCCCTTCTTAAAGCGATTCAAAGCGGTAAAAGAGGAAGAAAGTGCCATCTCCTTCTTTTCTTTATTGACTTGGAAGCTTTCTATTCTTTCCATGTAGGCTAGTGGGGAGTAAAGAAATTAAGTAATCAAGGAGAGTAGTAAGCATTTGAAAAGAATACGGAAAAGACCTCTTTTTGCTTGCCGGGGATTGTATGCCTCAGAGAATACCTATTGACGAAGAGGGCTGATCTTTCTCCCGATTGGCATCTTCTATCCTTTCATCTTCATATTCTGCTGGAGAAGGTGATGCTGCCTCATTTTCTGTAGAAGATCCCACTTCTCTTTCACTTTACGTAATTGGTTAGTTTATTCCTCTTTCTCTTCCATTCCAAGTGGAAGGATCAGGACTGAAAAGCTACTTCAATGAATCCCGGGTGCTGGATGTGCTTCTTTCCTCGGCTTCTGTCTCATTTTCATAAAAGTAGTAAGTAGTACTAGCGCTAAAGCACAGTTGCAATAGCTCTCCCTTTTCTGTTAGGAGTTGCTTAGATGTAAATCTTCGCTTAGTAAGAAGGGGGCCTCTTCCCTTAAAGCAAAGTCTAAAGTATGATGCCTTTCTATTCTATTGAAAAGGTGTCAGCTGTCTGCGCGAGCCACTCGATTATATACGATATCGGAATAAAGGATTGTGAACAACTGCTTTGGCAGAGATTCCATATTTAATTGAATATGAAAATAAGCTGCTTGGCCCAAGAGAGATATTGTTGAATAGACGGATTCTTGACCTCCGGCTTCAGGGGAAGGACGAAGAAGAGCTTAGTTGATAGGATAGAAGGAGGATTGCTTCTCTAATCTAACCCATACGTAGACGAAAGTAGCATTCAGGCATCGCTGGAAGCGCGTCGCGCAAAACAAAAAGTGAAGAAGCTTTGAAGCCGATCGAACACAGCGAGAGTAGCGGATTAGCGGCCGATCTTCTACCATATTGATGTATTAGAGAGACCGACTTCAGCGAGCTCTGGATGGATCTTTGTGCCCCTCTCTCATTCAAGCCCTTTCCTCTCTTTAGAAAAAATACCATCCTTAACTAAGTCAAATTCTTCCTCCCCGGTCGAGCATCTTCAAACCTCAACCTCCGGGTAGGTAAAGAAGATTCATCCGTAATGACATAAAAATCCTGCTCTCATTTCATTTTACCCGCGCCATCAACAAGGCATTCTGTTGATTCACTGTGCCATCTTCCTTATACTATTGATTAACCGCAGACAAGACCGTAATTCATCTGCAGCCCAGACCTGCTACTGAAAGTAAGAAAACTAGACTAACGAATAGAACTGAGATAACTGTCTTTACACCTAGAAAGATCTTCCTAGCTCGGAGGAAGAAAGAGATTTGAGTCAAGCTGACGTTTCCCTGCTACTCACACGGGCTTCCATCTAAGGAAAGAGATAGGTTCTATATCAGCTCATAAACCAGGCTGCTTCAAGGAAGGCCTACAGCTTCAATCAAGTCACTGGCTAACAGGTAAACTCCTTGCTTGCTGAACACAACCGCTGTGCAACTCATGCATAATACAGAGAAGAAGGATAAAGATAGAGAACGAAGTAACTAGACTGATTTCAGGATTTTTTAAACATAGATCTCTTAGAACGTCTTCTAAAACACAATAGATACCCCTACTAAGTATATGGTTTGCTGCTCTTTCTCTTCCTAGCATTGTTCCTGGCTATGCGAAATGGCTAGCAACACACTAATGATGTTTAATTAATTGCCCTTCATGAGTTCCAATTCCTGTACTATCTTGAATCAGAAATGGAATGTCGGGATGTAAAGAAAAGAGAGATGTCTATTAAACTAGTCTAATCCGGTAAGAGGATAAGCCATAAAGCTTAGTCCTTTGGGTTCTATATACTCTATAAAATAAAAGGAAGACTTAATAAGATTTTGAAACTTGACCAGGAAATCGACCCGAACCTAGCCCCACAGTCAAGGACTACAGGAGAAAGCATCAGCTGGTAAGCAGCCATTGACAAATGTCCATAGCTTAGCTTAGCTATTCCTTAGCTCAGTGCTTGTTCATTAGTCTTAGCTCTTCGATTCCAATAGCTTCACTTCGCTCCGCTTCGTTCCTTCCTTCAAAGGAAACTCTGGGCTGGGTGGGGTACACAGGCGTGATGACGAGTTAAGCATTGTTGGCTCCCCCTCTTTACATGGACGAACAGACACTCCTCAAGAAAGGGCATCCGTTCGCAAGGGTATGTATCATGATAAGTGCAGAATCCAGATTAGTGGATTCGGTGAAGATACTGCGGGAGAATGGAAAAGAGTTTTAGCAAGAGGTTTGCTATGAATGGCGTCCTCCCCATTGCATGGAGTGCAAGGTCTTTTGACACTCTGATAAAGCTTGTGAAATGCAGGGTAATGCGGGATTGAAGCTTACCCAAACAAGGGGGGCGGAGCTCTAAGAAAGAGAAAAGCGTTATCGCTATACGAAGCAGCGGCTAAGATCAACCGATGTTCGAACGCGGCGCCCTTCTTGGACTTAGCTCTTCCATAAAAGCAGAATATACAATATGTCTAGTAGTATACTAGGAGCAAAGAGGAGCTCGCCAAGTGGAGGAGTCGGGCTCAACTACTTAACTAGTCTGGAGCAATGTCCCTATGCTATCTTCCTGTCTCGAGGCAAGCCTGCTATCTTCGCCTCGTTGTCTGCCTTTACTTAGTTTTTCCTTGACAAGAGAACTTTTTTCTTATAGCTTCATAGACTAATCAAGAGTTCCAGTAACACACTCCCAAAATCCATTTAGTCCCGAGGTAAGGAATAACCTGTTACGCCAAAAGATGCGGTCAATACAGCCAGAACAACACCTGTAACCTAAGTAAATTCGCGCTTTACGCGAGGGTTTTTTAAATCCACCGGTGAGATACACACGAAATCCATGAAGAATCATCATTAGGACCATCGATAAACAGCGGATTGAGGGAGCTAAATTAGCTTCAGTCATTATGTATTGAACATGTTAATAACCGAAAGGAACCGATGGGGAAAGACAGATATAGTTGTGCCGATAGGGAAAAGGATTATTCCACATTCCCAACTAAGAGAATTTCCTTCCAGAGCGAAAGCGCTTGAAGTTGAATATTCTTCCGCGACGTGGTAAAAAACTTTGAAGTTTGGACAACGGGTTGATCCACTGTTGTAGATGAGAGAGTGGACCACTTGCCCTCCTTCAGCGCCTTCGGAAAGCGCCGCCTTACATTCGCATTCGGACGGAGAGTCGGGGTCGAAGAACTAGGTTTCTTGCTACTACTACTTCTACTATAAGTATAATAATCGGGCCGCTTGAAAAACGGCACTCTTTATTGTGTGCTCTGAAGAACTCCTGGTTAGAAGTCACCTTGAGTCCGCTAAAAGACTAGGGCTATGGTAACTAAACCGGTGTCGGCTACCGTTGACTGCTTCTTTGAGGGAAATCCTCTCCGCACCTTGCGCGTGTGAATGGGTGATATATATATCTTTGCTCAGCACGTGATTGTGTACCCCGAAAAAGGAAGCTGCATGTTTTCGGCCGCTCCCGGCTCATGGTTGAATCCATTGACTGCGTTGGTCAAGCACGGCGAAGTCTTCGATGTATTCATAAGGTGGTCGATTCCGTCTGCCCCTATGTCTTTGTGAAGCATTTTCGATCATTTATTTCGTAGAGGGGGGGACTGCAACTATGGTGCCCCATTGCCGAGTGGCTAAAAGGCGATTGTAATTTGGCGATTTGCCTTGCCTTTCCCTTTCCAGCGGCCTAATCCCTTTAATCGATGTGGTCGAAATCGTTTAAGGCGCATTTGTTTTTGCCGATTAAGGTGAAAGCGAGGGTTCCAGGTGCTCGTTCGAAAGAAGTACTAGTACTGGGAAAGGTTCCGTTCCCTGGTTCCTCAAACCTGTTTTACCTTTTTGGGCCGGGGCAAGCTGAGCAGTTTCTCCTTTCCACTATTGACTGACTGATTCCAGGACCTGCCCTTTGATTTTAGAATTCCATCTTCCAGTTGCTACCCCATGGTTGAGTGCTTTGTTTCGCTAGTTACGCGCGAGCTCTTTCTTCGCTGCTTCTCCTGCGGTTAATAGAAAGAACTTCTTTCCTCGCCTAGCGCCTGTGCTAAGGTCAAATCCAGTTTGATCGACCAAAGAGGGACTCATCAAATGCTTTCTGAATAGAGTATTCATAATCCACTCTATAGTTTTCAAGTCTCAGCTTCCATACTTGATGCTAATAAGTAGGATGCGAAAGCTCGACAAACAGAATCAGAATGGGACAGTTTAGCGGCCTTCTGGTCTTAGACTAAGAAAGTAGTCATCGCTTTGCTTTCTCGCTAGTGCTTGAATGACTTGGACATCCTAATCGACCTGCTTTCTCAGCTCGGTTTGAGATTAAACCATTGATTCCTATTCCTATTCAAATAGGAAGGTTGGCTAAAGATCCCTCACTGAAGACTAGATGAGTAGATTAGACCATGCCAGGTAAAGTGAAAACGCCTGCATCCTCACCTGAAACAGGAACTCTAGCGCGGAATAAGGTTGTTTGAAATCTAGTGCTGATCTCCTCCCTGCGCGACCACCGAGTAGTGGAGCATCGCTTTCAGTCCCCCTTATGGATCTCTCCCATCAGACAGATCAACGACACCGGGCATGGGATACACAGGCAGAAGAGCTGATTTGACCGGGCAGACCAGATGAGCGAGATTGATTTAAAGCGAAAGCGCTGTGCCAACTTGCATACAAGATTTATATATGGATTGGATACTCTATAAAAAGACTCTTCATAAGTCCTTTCGTACAAGCTATTCAAAGTCCATTCTCGATCTTCTGGATCCTGACACCCTTTTCTATTCTCATTAGCGTCTTGCCAAGTCCTTCATACCTGCTATATGCCGACGACATTTTACTTTACTATTTTGTTTGTTTTGTCGGGCTACATCTTCTAATTGCCGACAGCTTCTTAGCTGTTTTCCAGTCACTAGTGAACCTCTAAGAACTATCTCAAATCTAGCCATCAATAGATGTATGTCTTGTTGGATTGGCTTGCCTGCCAGTTTTCTTTTGATCGATTTATTTTCAACTCGCCGGAGAAAAACGGAGTTCGTCTATATATCACTGAGGCCTCTCCTCCCCTTATTCGATGGCAAATTCCCCAATAGATAGGGAAATAGGATTAGCACAACTGATTCCACTACGTAATCGGGCTGCATTAGAAGAAGGAGAAATTCGTGTTGTGAATATGCAAACATCGAATTTAGTTGGCAAAGTTGCCCGCCCCTTGGGACCTTCCTTTCCCCGGTCGTACGAGCTTGGGCGCTCTCATCATTTTCTTGCCATGCCAGGGAGCTTCTTTCCTGACCCCGAAAGAGGAGGGCTTGGGCCTTTGACTTACTCGGAAGGAGATCAGATCCATGGAACACGTTCCCAGATAAAGAAATCAAGAATTCACTGACACTTCCACATATGAGATCTGCCACTTGGGATGGAGATGGAGAGCTTACTGAGATGGCTCTTGCATGCCTGATCGATTCCTTTTTTCTTAAAGGACAAGACTTCCTTCTTCGAACCTTTTGGTATGTATTGCCCCCTAACTATAGATCAGATCCACCAGACGGAGAAACTTCAATTCCGCACTGCTGCTGAGTCGTCGGACTTATCCACCAAGGGATTCGTAGAATTTCTGTGGATTGCGTTGGGGGAAATCTACCAAAGCTAGGCAGATAGATAGACTCCTTTCCCGCTGCTAAGGGCGAGCAAGAAAGAAAATCCAATGATTTGATTGTTTTTTAACCAGCGCCCCCTTTTGGGTATGCAGGTACTAAGAGTCCTCTCACTACCAACCAGCAGACATCTTCTGGCTGGGTCTTGCCGGTATCAACAACGAGAAAGAAAGAACCAAATGGAAACAGCAACTAACTATGGCTCTTGGCCCAGACAACGTCCTAGGCGTAGGGGAGATCGGAGCCAGAGGGAACGCCTAGACGACGTTTTTATTACTGGGCTGCTGTAAGTAGATCGAGAGGTCGTTCCGCCCCTTGTCCCCTAAGTTGGGTAATATGTTCTCGACCATTCTTGCTCCAATCTGACCTAGCTGGCGAGCGATCCCAGTTCGCGACAGAGAACAAGACAGCAAGCGAGCGTACCTTTGTTCGCTTCTTCTCCACCAAGCACGGAAGTTTAAGGATAACTGTAGGTCGGTGGCTACCTAAGGAAACTCCGATTCGATCCGCCCCCCCGGCTGGGAGGCATCTACCTCATCCCGATCACAAGGAGAGGTTCACTATGATGGGGTACTTTTTTTCCCTTCCGGAAAGAATGAAATGCATAGGGGACCATCCTTTTGTTGCGGCATGCTCCTCAGATTTACGGACTCGCAGGGGGCCTCAGGCCCTACTTAGTTGACTGACAATGGCAAAGGCTTGCGAAACTAAGTAGCGCCCTTTCCTTTTTGCATAACCCATTCTCAAACTCTTTCATAAGTAAAGTAGGCAAACCTATAGGTTCTTAGTAGCGTTGACAAAGAAGAAAAGAGCCGGTTAAAAGACAGCGAATCTTTTTCTTTCTATTATTTAGATAGAAAAAAAATAATAATAGAAAGATCTCTCTTTTATGACTTCTACAACTCGATCCCGGCCCAGAAAAGTGACCAACCAGGGCCCTATTGATGAATGAAATAAAGGGTTTATGAGCCCTAGCCCTGTAAGCCCACACCTGTGTAGAGTAGATCGTTCAACACCTGCGGCACAAACCTATTTTTGACCTATTGGTCCTAGTATCATAGGCGACCGAACGGCCGCCCCCTAATTACTAGACCGACCTGCTATAATAATTCCATAAACACCTAGCGAAGATATGGCAAACAAATAAAGTAGCCCTATGTTCGGATCTGACAATACCATACCATAATCAAAAGGTACAACGGCCCGAGCGACCAGACTTAACATAAATGTAGCCACTGGAGCCATTCTAAAAAGGGAGAAATTAGCACTACTTGGTGAAATAGGTTCTTTTAGAATCAATTTCAAACCATCTGCTAGAGGTTGTAACAATCCAAACGATCCCACTACATCAGGACCCTTTCGACGTTGCACAAAAGCCATTACTTTACGTTCAGCTAGCACTAAAAAGGCTACTCCTAGTAGAAGTGGTAGAATTATTCCAAGTATTTCAGCTGGAACAGCTATGTACATTTTCTATTTTCTATTCACTCATGATCTGGCCTGGTCGACCCAATCATGATATTGAAGGATGGGGCCTTTTCTCAAAAAACTCCGGATCCCGATAAGAGTTGAAAATGGTGCAACATCGAATCCTGTTACTTCGAATCGAATGGAATGGAAGCCCGCCTCACCCACCTCTCCAGAAAGTGGATCTCTCAAAGTTTTTAATTTTGAGATCCTGTATCGATATCTGTTCGATGGAGAGGGACTTTGGATTTTAACAACAAAAATGTTGTCGATCGCACCCCTCTTTGCTCTAGATCCTCTTTCATTTCACCTAGCCTCGAAAGGGATTCTTCTCCCGTGCGCGTGCGTGGGTTTTCGAGAGCGTGGTCCCCACGCCCCGCCCAATCCCCTTCTGGATGAAGGGCCATCATTTGTTGAAAAATCTCTATTTTTAGCTCAAACCTATCTTCTGCATCAATCTCAGCTTGAGTTAATGCAAAGTCGGATGGCATGGGGTTATTTGCCAAAAGCCGTCTTTTGATTAGATTTACTGATGTTCCCCCGATCATCTGATCGTGGGAATAGGGGAATGCCGAAGAAGGATTTTGGCGGTGAGCCGCCTGGTCACCCGTCGAGGTCGTCGAGGTCGAGGTTGAGGAGTGGTTGGAATTGGACGACTCATGATGCGCGGCAGGATTGAGACGATCTCCTTCAAAAACAACCTGTTCATCAAAGTGGGTCCATCCGGGCCCGCGGGAAGACCCAGGTAGGTTGTCCCCCGTGGGGGGGGCCGCCGGCATCAAATTTGATGGCATTGGTTTCCAAAAACAATAGGGACCAGGCTCCTAAAATAATGAAAAGGGAAAAACTAACCAAGACGGGTCATCCCAGTTGTTTTAATTGTGAGGCTCCCACTTTAATAAACAAATTGACTAATAATTTTTTAATATTAAAAAGGGTAGGTTCATTTATCATGAAAAAGAGGAGAGACACTCGACTAACAGTTCGGAGACAAAAACCGTAAGGTTGAGGGGAGGATCCATAGTAAGCTGCGTATAGGCTCATTACAGTTCCTTGAATTCGCTCGGTACGACTTCAAGTCTCGGGAGTAACAACTTCGTTGCCGTACCCGTTCCCCTACCCCTCGGGGCCTTGTGATAATGAGTGATTTGGGGACCCTGCTTGAACCACTAGAACAGTTCCTGCAACGGCTAAATCTTAACTCGAAGTTAACCCTGTTGAGGTTTTTTCCATCTCTATTTTTACCGATGTATGGTTGACTGATTAGGCTCACGGGCCTTTGCAACTATTGGATAAGTAAACTTCCCTTAATAAAGGACATAGGCTCACCGACCTAAACAACTTTGACTGAGAGGGTAAACTTCTAAAAGATGAACAAAGCGAGCTGAGTTCCCCCTGCCTTCGGAAAAAGTAGACTTCTAATGGTATCTTAGTTCGCCATAGGTGTCTGAAGGGGGAGCTCGGGAAGAACACATTGGGGCATCCACCCCTCCGTTAGAAATAGCAAGAGTTTGACTCCCACTTGGAGTGGAAACGGGGTCCCATAAAGGACTTTATTAAGGATTAAGGATTCGTTTTATGCCAAAAAAAAGTAGAAAAGACTTCATCTTTCATGAATGCATACGCCTGTTGGGCTGGGGTCAAACTTCTTGTGTTTGACTTACCTACATATCCGATTCAACCTCGGAATCAAGCCCAATGTAGTTCGATTTTACTTATTTTATTTCTCTCACGCTTGTTATCCTGTCAGCCATGGATGCAAAGAGGCTCAGCGAGTGAACTAGGTTATGTTTGGTATTCCTTCTCGAGCTTCTATTTGATTTCTTCCTTTAAAGGAGATTCGAGAAAAGATGGAATAGGAAGACGTGTTTCCAGAACGAACAAGATAGGGGTTGATAAGGGGGAGTTAGCAAAGTTAGACAAGATTGGAATGGGCATAGGAACATGTATCGATGTACCAGATCGGCTAATGCTCCCAGGTTGATGCGATGTATTCCACCAGTTGACTGAAAACTTTATTATCGGTAGATCGATCGGTCCAGCACGGATTGAAATAGGAGCCGGTTCGACAGGAAGCTTTTGAAAACACAGTGCACCCACGTAAATAAGGAACGAGATGAATACAGAGGTTAAACGAGCATCCCACACCCAAAAGGTGCCCCACATAGGTCTTCCCCGAAACCCCCCAGTAACTAAAGTAAACAACGTAGAAAAAGCACCCATTTCTGTACCGGTTCCGGAAGAGCGAAGAAAAAGGGGATGTTTTGTTAATAGGAAGAAGAAAGTGTTTATAGCCGTAACAAGATAAACTAGAATACTCATCCGAGCCACGGGAACATGTACATAGGGAATACGAGAATTTCCACCTTGTTGAAGATCTAGTGGTGCTACCCGAAGACTTAAATGAATAGCCATCGCTGTTAAGAACAACCGAGATCCAATGAGAATTTGCGCGTAGCTCCTGATCTTTGACATCAAAAAAGAAGGTTGTAATAAAGAAAGAGAAAGGGGGCTAGGGTCGGTATCGGGCGTTTGGCTTCCTGAGCCGGGAGGCCCCTGTGGGGGAACGCGCGTACATGAAGGCTTGCTCTCCTCACACCTTTCATTTGTGGGTTTTGAGCTGCTAGTTGAATCAGTGGCATGCGCATTAGGAAAAGTGGAGGGAAAGATCGGGGTTATCCTGACCCCACTCCACCTGATTTCGATCTCCTGCGCAACCCCCAGTTTCCGGTTATCCTCGTATATTCTATATAACAGTTTAAAATTTCTTGGCGTAGTAACGCTAAAGAAGAGAATTGCGAGTGCCAAAAAAAGAAAAAATATGACACCATAATAGGTGTCGACAAAGTGATTGGCAAGTTCTTTTATTTTCTCTAATTGAGGCATTGGTTTTTCTTTTCTTTCTTGTTCCGCTCTTCCTCTAAAAATGAAGAGAGACTTATCTACAATCGCCTTGGTCCAACCAAGAAAGGCATGGGATGATACTTTAGAAATCTGATGTCGAGTCTTGGTACACGGACCACGAACGAAATCTCGATTTTGGACAAGTGAGACATTCGAATTCGACCTTCATCTTCTTTCTCAATCAGTCAGAAGTTGGCTTCACTAACGAAACTCCCGGCCGTCGCGGGACCGCCATACGTATACGGACCTGGTCCACACTGGGGTGTCTCCGCCGAATGGGAGAGCCCTTTTTCGCTCTTCGCTGGCGATGCTAACTCACTTCGCTTGCTTCGGTCTAGTGCCTCCAGAATTCGTGTGAGAAGAAGTATTGAAGACAAAAAAAGAGATGAAGGATTCTACTATGCAAATAGACGAAGTATGGCGCTATCACACAGGTCTCTACGAGAATTCTTGCAGCTGCCCATGTACGCACGGAGTTGAAGGCTCCTATATAAACAAGCAGAACCCACTGAAGCGTGGGAGTTGGGCTTGGGCCCTGGCTAAACAAAGCTTGATGCTCGTAGTGAAGCAATACCAATGGTGTCTAAGCTTTATTAAATCCATGAGCTGGTGGGAGATTAAACTTTCATTCAATTGAAAGCAAGTTAGAGTGACTACCCACGTTGGAGTTTCCAACCAATCTTCCCCTTGCTCCGCTTACTCTTTCTCTGCCTCTCAACAATCTGCTTCTGCCTTTTGTCTTACTTCTTCTCTTCCTCCACTTGTCTATCTGGATCCACCTCTTGAGAAAACTAGTGAGAATATTGTTCCGCCTCTTCCTGTTGACAATGTAGATGGCCCCGGTGATGATAAGAGCCAGGCCTTGCATAGGCAAAGAAAGTGAAGCAGGTCAAAATAGGAAACTGGAAGGTCAACAAGTAGGGCCTCTGGTAGATCCAAAGCGAGTTCAAGTGCAGCTTAGTTCAATTAGGATCAAATTAAGAAATGTCAGCCAGGTTATTAGGAAGATTAGGAGGATTGCAAATAAGCCTACACTTAAATAAAATGTGTCAACGAATAGTACGATCCTGGCTGCTTGCTCTCTTAGAACATATGACTTGCATCCTCAAAAGCATCACGCCCATTCCCTTCTCTCCCCGGTAGCTATCATGGATCCATACACGCAGTGCAGGGATCTAACTCTACTACTGTAGTGAGCGCATTTCACCTTACCATACGTGTAAGCTTCTGTACATAGAATTTCTAGAAAGAAAGCTTCGGTGCGGTACACGGACCACGAAAATAAACGGATCTGGTGACCAGGCGAAAACCATCCAATTAAATCAGCGCAGAAAGCCTATCCACTCATTCGTAACAACTAGCTTTCTTCTATCTAGATAGCTTCTTCTGCTCCCCGTCTAGGACCTAAATCTAACTAAAGAAAAAGGCGACTTTCAAACCCGAACCACTCACGTGGATTGGTTCTCGTGCCTTTCTTCTATCTAAAAGATATCGAAAAGAGGGTCATCTGCCACACAAGATCGTAGGTCGAAAGCTAGGCAGAAAGACCGCCAAAAGGAGCGCTCCTATCTTCTAGTTGGTCGTCTCTCTCTCTTCCCATCTTGATCGCCTCTTCTCCGTATTTCGCACCGGTGGATTTAGTATCCTGTGGTTAGGCGTGAGGAGCAAAACCCTCCAATGCCTTTCTCGTACCAGGAAGCGGTCGCCCCCCTTCTGCTGTAGTGTAGGCAGATCCTTTTTGTCCTTCTATTTAGAATGTCTGATCGGTGGTTAGGAGCTCATGTTAGGAAGATCTCAGGGCTAGGAATATCGCTAGGAGTTCCCCGGCCATTGCGTCGTATCATCAAAAAAAGAACTCCGGATCGGCTTTGGTCGCCTTATCTCTATATTTCCCTCCCCCCTTGCGCACCACGTTGCGCGCACTCCCTTCACGCATAGGTCCTTCCCTACAAAATCGGGATGCTGCCTAGCTGCTTGATCGATCAGTGCGGAACAACAGTCGATAAGCGATAGTCACTCCTAACCTCTGAATGGAAGGTCCTAACCGATGAAGCGAAGGAACAGCCGAGGAGCCGAAGAGAAGGCAAGGTATGGAGTTGCTTTCTCCACATTGGTCAATCTTCTATAGAATAATAGCACTTCCTCGCGGGTAGGTTTATTAGAGGCAAAACTTGCATTCTTCTTAATGCATTTCTCGTTCGTACCTGTGTTCTTCCATGAAAGGTTCCGCTCTTCCTATTCAGGATCGACCTATCCATGCATTAGCAGCAGGAACAACTGCATAACACTCACTCTCCTACCTAGGCTCATTTCGTTCCGCATGCAGATGCCCTTTGTCCTTCTATTTGCCAATATCTTTGCTTTCTCCTCGCTTCGGAGGCTAGGCTGCTCAAAGAGACCTTCGATACCACAAGACCTTTGCATCCCCTAAGATGAGGACAAAGATAGACTTTGACCTTCAGTGGAACGTCTCTTTTGACCTCTACTCTGGCATTTCAGCTTCCTCTGCTCCTTGATTCGGAATGAACACCAACCCTATACGGTGTGTGGATATGTTAGGGGTCGCCTACTGCCTACCTTGATTTGATTTACCGGCGGCAGAGGGTCTTTATCTCGATAAGGGCGATGGAGGAAGGCCTGCCGTGAACTACTTGCTTGCTGCCCTAGCTAGTCGTTAGTGGTTGAACCTAGCACTGGTGGCTCTACTATTCATTCGCCTTGGTCTTCCTTATTCTAAATACCAATCTCTTACAGGAACCACATGTTGGAACAGATCTCTCCCGTATGCTTTGATATCGGCATAGGAAGAACATAGCTAGGCTACCGGTTACCGACTTGTTTCTCTTGGAATGAAGAAAGTTTTCTTTCCATACCACAAAGGGAAGGAAAGCCAGCAAATGAGGGGCAATAGATAGAGGCGGAGAAGGTGGAAGTTCTCAATACAAATACCAAAGCAAGTGCAAAGAAGAAGCTCTTAGAAGGAATTCCCGGTGCATGTGTTCTTGTTCTCGAAAGCACTAGGATCCGGATCTGTCTTATTGACCGGCTTTTAGACTTTGAACTGGCAAGGTACGGTTGGACGTGCCCGCGAAACCATATGATAATGTAGAGTAGGCTAAGCTTGGAGATGAACATCTTAAGTTTTTTATTCCAAATAGATTATGCAATTTCCTGCTCTTCTTCTGTACTTCACTTCTGGTAAGTCTCATCGGTTTTCTGGCAATATCACGCATAGAATCGATTCTTTGACCAGCAACGGCCGGAGGAGTTTGATCCCCCCGATCCAAATGTTCCGGATGGATTCATCATATTTCCATTTCCAAAAAAAGAAAAATTGGATCAAAGACTCGCATGACATGATTGTTGAGCAAATTGTTCAGTAAACAACAGCACATTGGTATTCCACCAATTTCGTTGGACCAATCTTTTCCATTTATATCAAGAATTGGACGATATAGGAAAGCGGATAGTAAATCGATCGCTTTTCTACGATCAAAGAAGAGAAGGAAATGCCCGACTTCAGTCAAAGACAGGGAAGGGCGAACGAAGTGGTAGTCAACTTCTATGTGCTTAGAGCGGGCATGGAACACAGGATTGGCCGCCAAGTGTGTAGCGCTAGCATTAGTTGAGTGCAGGATAGCGAAATGGCACCGCTAGATCGCGTAGCAAGTAAGAAAGCCATAACAGTTCAGAGGTAGTAAGGGCGAGTGCCTTGTACTCTGCTTCGGCACTAGACCTGGAAAGAGTCGGTTACTTTTTTGAAACCCAAGTCAGCAACGGGCACTACGGCTTCTATACTAATCCCAGAGTCCGATATCCATCTTCAGCTTTTCCGCTTCGTAGGTGAATGTTCTTCTAAATAGGAGATGCCTCCAGTAGCATGACTCAAGGATCCTATTCTTGAAAAGCTCAATCAAGCTTTCATATAAGAAACTTTCTATGAGAAGAACGAGAGGGGTACGGATCACTATCCCAATTCTTCTACTGAATAAGAAAAACCTTTTCACGTGGGTTAGCTATACTATTGGAGAAATCTACTTTCCTTATTTACTTTATCCATATTTTGGACTACGACTCATGCATGATATAATGAGGACAATTTACTCTTACCTTTATATACGATACCATTTGCCATGGATGATAGATTCCCCTTCTTTCTCGTTTATCTACGTCATTCTTTTGAAGTGAAGCAGAAAGCAGATGGACACAAGTTCACTAAAACAGCAGTTAGGCCCTTTCCATATGCCCCTACTAAAGCACTCGAGGAAGAACGAGTACGGTTCATACGGTTATGCCGTATCCCCATCTCTAGGAGAAGCAGCTAGATCGATTCCAATAGCTTCACTTCGCTCCGCTTCCTTCGTTCCCCCTCTTCCAACTGAAACTATCTCAACATAGCCAACTAGAAAACTCATACGCTTATTCTTGGTATCATATCAATCCGGATTGTTATACTTTAAGTCAGCCGATTCGGTATTATCTGCTTTCCTGGCTCAAGTAATCATTCCAAACCTTCCATCTGTCGGCTAAGGCCTGTTTTGTTGATGCTTTTTACCTGCTTTTCCGTGCAGGGAATTATGCTATCCTTGTTGCTTACTTTCCCTTAGATCTGAGGGAAAACCTTTGCTTATGTGCGTGTCCCTCTCCTATGTGTGTTAGCAAGTCTTCCGTCTATGGTTCAAGGCCGTTATTCCGGACTTTTGAAAAGAAGAGTTTACCTTTTTTCCTCCTTTTCTATCACCGTTTTCAATTCATGATTTTCATTTCTTGGTTGCCGAGGGAAGTTCCTCACGTGCCTGTGTCACGCGCTTCTTTTCTTGTGTTTGTCTTTCGGTCGGACTATTAGATCGAGGTTAAGAGGTCTAGCTAGCGCCATTCCATTCTCACTTGAAATTGCGTATCGTATAAAGAGACCGTACCTACCTGTTCGAGAACAACTTTTTCTAACGATTGGAATCGACGTGTGGAGGGTTAGAAGCAAAGGCAAAAACCTAATTTTGTGGTGCTGGAACTGATTGAACAAAGGGAGCAGCTCTTGAGTTGCCTCCCCGAAATGCCTTCCTTCTTTCTTTTCTCGCTTTCCCCGAAGAGTGGAACTGCCCGATTGAATAATTTCCACTCTAATTGGACTTAGGATCCGTACTATCGAAGGTATCTGCTCTTGAATGTAAGGCGATCCCTTCAAGTAGAACAGAGCATAGAAAGTGAAATGGAAACGACTTGACTCTCTTTTTGGATGCTGTGATTGAGAGTCACGATCCGGCTAAGCCTTGGCCTTGAACTGGATTCTATGGACATCCCAAAGCCTCGCTGAGAAAACATTCTTGGCAACTCTGAAGAAGACTAAGCAACCTCCCATGGCTCTTTATCGGTGATTATAATGAAATTCTGCATATTAGTGAAACGACAGGGTCGGAAGATCGAGCACCGAGTTTCATGCGTGCCTTCAGAGAGGCGTTGGCAGACTGTACCCTACATGATCTTGGGTACATGGGACATGCTTTCAAATGGTCTAATCGAAGAAAGGCCGGCAGAGCGCAGCGTGTGGTGGGTTTTGTCCCTTATGAGATGGGGGAGCAGCAAGCCAATTTGTCTCAACAGAAGATGGAGAAGGGATCGCATCCGAGAAGCGCAGCTTCCCAGAGGGAGAACTCAACCCACCTCCCCCTGGGCTCCTTGGGCAGGAACCCTTTCCCATTGAGGAGAGCCCTGAACGAGATCGGCCCGAGGGAAGATTTAGGAGATCCGTTTCTCCGAGAGGCAGAACCAATGATGTCCAGAGAGAGATCAGTGAATGCACCCCAAACAACACTCTGGAATGCCCCTCCGCTGCTACTCTTACCGCAATATCCAATTGTTTGTTGATGGTGCGGCCTTGACCCAGCTCGGAATGAAAGGATACCTCCCGTTGGTGGTGGCCTCTTATTTTTGAGTGTAGGGGTCGGGACATGGAAGAATGAAGTCGCGGGGTCAGCAGGTCAACCGCTTCAAAGTAGACTTTCGACAAGTAAAGGGCGTGAAGTTGTATAGTGTTCTTTTCTTCGGGTATCAAAGGTTCTAGAAGATCTCGAGCGAAGCACGGAGTGTGCTATGGTTAGGTAATACAGCCCGGAGCGGAGATAAAGACGAATTGGCAAGTTCCAGAAAGTAAGATAAACTCCTCTATTTTAGTTCTTATTAGGTTAGACAAGAAGGCGAGAATGGCCTGATCCGAATTTTCTATTCGTTCTTTTTTTGAGCATCCACAGCTAAGGCTTTCGTTAAATCCCTTCTTTTGTTCAGTTCATTAAGCACTCTATTTTTTATTATTAGGAACTGTAACGCCTTATTTATTCTCTTTAAGCAGTGAGTGCAGTAACTCCATTTGTTAAATTATGTTATGCTTCATGCTTGTTTTGTTAGAACTTTTAAAGCAGGGATTTTAGGCTTGCTCAACCGAGCAAGGAAGGATCCTATTCTTAACACATGCTAATCGAAGCCTAGATAATAAACTTTGAAATGGAATCCCTAAAATCTGCAAGGAAAGCGGCTACGCGACTTGATCCAAGCAAGCACTCCACTCTCGTAATGAAGTCTCCTGTACCCATTATGCTCTCTTCTTCATTGATAAGAAAAAAGTACGTTTAAGGTTACGAAGTCACTTAGCTGTCTACAAAGGGAAAGGCGTCGGTACGGAGTCTTAAACTATGGACCGAGACTACACTGACGCCCGATAGCGGAAACCATTAATACGGGGCACTGCATGGCTTAAAAGGCTCTATTTTAACAATGAATGGTTGTCGTCCCCCCGCTTCCAGAAGTTTTGGATGGCTAATCAGTTGTGGTTCCTTATTCTTAATTTCACTCTCACGGAATGAGGGGGGCCATTGCTGCGTTGGAGGCCCTTTTTACCCTTTTATCTTTCTTTTTTTCCTAATGCGGGAGGAAGACTTGGTGGCCTAGTCTGGAGACGCTGAGCAAAAGGCCTAAATCAGCATGACTCCTAGGCAGCAGAAGGACATCTTTCATGATTCGCTTCAGGTCCTTCTTGCTGTTTTTCAAAAGAGCTGGAAAGATGCAGCTCTCGCTTAGTTCAAGGTATGAATACATCGAGGCCTTCTGGGAATTCACCATATGTATGTGGTTCTATGGCAAAAGGAAGCGGATATTAGCTTGGCAGTCCCTGGTCCTTATCGAACCTGCTACCCTCTCCCACTTACTCCCATAAAGTAGCTTGCTCTCTGTCACCACTGGCGAGTCAGAAGGGGCTTCCTTTAAGCTTCGCTGCCTTTGCTTTCGCTGGATCCGAAAAGACAATCGTAGAGAAGCTTCCGGATGTTCAAATCGGGATTTCATAAACCAAGAGCCAGAGCAGTTGAAATGAAAATATCCGTATCCGTTTGTGCAGTAAGACTTTCTAGTAGGAAGTAATCGGTGACTTTCTAGAGCGGACTGGACTGGGACTAAAGAGAAGATAATAGGATTTTGCCTCAATAGGACAGAGTGAAGCGACCCAACAAGCAACGGACTTATCACATAGGTCTGTCAAGGTATCTGTATGGGTAGGAGTCAGTAAAGGTATACCATTAATATAATAGGTATCCACCATTCCTGTCTTGAATGAAATATATCATATATCCGTCTTAGTACTCAGTCTGTACACTAAAGGTAGAATTCTGTACTGAGTATACGTATCGGTTTTTAGACCAGAGTGGGACCTGAAGAAAGAAAAAGATCAATCTCCTTTCTGTCTCATGAAGTAAAGTCTGTAATTTGTTCCCATCCTCTCAGTGGAAAGTCTTCCATAGTTTCATCAGTCGTCAGTACTCGCAAGAACACTCCATAGCTAGAGCCGATGCATTGGCAAAAGTACGTGTAGAAGCAGAAACTGCCGGGCCTCGTAAACCCTTAATTTCTTTATTAATGACTCGCTCCTCGCTTTTATTCAATTATAAATAAAGAACCACTTTAATGAAGATTTATAGCATCATTCAAGTAAATACAGATTAAGATCGTAAAAACATAAGCTTGTAATATAGCTACGCCTAATTCCAGACCAGTTAATGCAAGAACTATAAAGAAAGGACCTGTAGACCCTATGAAATAAAAAAGATCATTCATACATAGCATAGTCCAAGCGAACCCACTTAAAATCTTTACTAAACTATGACCGGCCATCATATTAGCAAATAAACGTATTCCTAAGCTTAATGCGCGAAAACAATGAGGGATTAGCTCAAGGAGTACTAAAAAAGGTGCTAAGGGCAGTGGGACTCCTGCGGGTAATGAGAAGCTTAAAAAATGAAGCCCATTCTTTGCAAATCCCACTATAGTAATGCCAATAAAAAGAGAAAATGAGAGACCCAAAGTAACGATAAAATGACTTGTTACTGTGAAGCTATAAGGTATCATACCCTGCAGATTACGAAATAACAAAAAAGTAAAAGTAACCGAGATGCAAGGGAAAAACTTTTGTTTCACATTTCCAGAAAGACCACCTATTTGTTCGTTTACCAGGTTCGGCACAAAATCATAAATAAGCTCTACCAGGGATTGCCAAGCATTTGGTACTGACTTTCCTCCTCCCTTTTTAGTAACTAAATGAAAAAAAAATAGGACAAAACTGAGAGTGAGTAGCAGAAAGAAAGATGGATTTGTGAATGAGAAATATAACTTTCCAATTTGAAGAGGAAGAAATGGGACAATGGAAAATTGATCAAGGGGGCTCTGCTGTAACATGGATTTCTTTTTTTTCATTGACTGCTCCGCTCTACCCTAACATGAAGGGAGAAACTTAGATATATGTAGTTGCTTGGTTGTTGACCAAGGAAAAACATGGGAATAATTGGACGTAACATTCTTTTTCTTCTCTTACGATACGAGATTTCGAAATAAGGCAAAAGATTGGTCGGAACTCTTTCTTTTTCCTCCAATGCTGCGTTGGGTGTTCCTCTAGTCTATTCCTTCTTCTATGACGCAATGTTCCTTCTTATCTGAAGGAATGTATCCGTACGTGGATATGGATAGAGCCGCGGCAGACTTCATGGTCTAATACGGATGAGAGGGGCTTCCTTTTGTTTGACCCTGAGACGGGAATGATGGGAATGTACTCCCGTAAATGTACATGAATAGATCAAAGGAAGACTTCATGTTAGAAGACGAGGTAGCACGATCAAGGTAGGTATGGAAGATTTGCAATACAAAGGCATTGGCAAGAGACATGGGAATACGACGCATGGGATTTATGCTATTCATGGAAGCCCGCATGTATGAAGCAAGAGGGCAGGCCCGAGATAGAAGTCGGAATCCACGATCCAATCCGGAATGGAATCATTGAGCCCATTTAGTCCATCTTCTCTTTTTTAGCTCTCTATCAAGCATCTCATGAGAGGCATACTGAGTCCACTTTCCAACCCCCTTCAGGTCGTATCGGCCTTTCTAACTTCGAACTTCGGATTCCGCGTCGCACACTGCCGCGTAGGGCGTCCTAGTCAAACTACTGCAAGTGGCAAGGCGCACAGGTCTAAGACCCATCCCTTTTAGCATACCCCTGCGCTAAAGGCCTATTGTGTGTGAAGATCAAGGCTATTGATTCCATTCCGGAAATTCTTCGTAGTTAGGCTTGACTATCCGGCACTCGTACACAAGGCCCTCTACTAAATAGACGCACCCCATAGCCAATCTCAAAGAGAGGGTGAGGCAAACTGCTGATATTACTGAGACCCCTCGTATATCTTTGTAATCTAGGGCATCCATACACTTAGTAGCGATATCGGGAGAGGGTAAACCGTAGCCCGCCATTAACAACTCTAACTGGCCGGCTCGTTAACACTTTAAACAATGATATTTGTCCGCTCGATGAAGGCATTGGACGAAGGGTGGCAAGTAGGTGAAGTAGGACAGATAGAAGAAATAAGAGGAGGGCTGGTTAAACTGCCCAGTTGAAATGAATAACAAATCTGCGTTCATGCTCCTTCTTTCTCTCAAGATCCTTGCTATCGAGACCGTGTGAGACGGCTGAGTAACCTTTTGTGTTGACCGCTAAAATCCCAGGCCAACTTACTAGTTGGGATGTGTCAACCGGCAATGCGAGGTCATATATCTCATTTCTTTAAAGCAAGGATTTGGAAGCTTTGGGGGAGAGCATCACATAGGACGGGAACGAGCGGGAGAAGCAAAGTCGATCGACCACTGACTGGAATCCATCCAGACATTCAAACAATGCCTTATTGGCGTTGGCGGAGATTGATTCTTCCATCATTCACCCCATCATATCAAATCCCCAACTCCTACCGGGAGCCTTTGAGGGGCGGGCTATACTAGGAGGGAAGGAGTAATCGCTCCCGAAGAGAAGAAGAAGAGAACCTAAAGGCTCATTCTTCTATCAGTAGCCGATCTATTGCTATTGCCAACTATTTGTTCGGGCTCTAAGAGGGGTGCTTCGAGATGAATAGCACGAGAATCGATCCTCATTGGTCCCGGCCTTATGATTCTGAGCATGAAGGAATGCATTTATTAGCTGCTTCCTAGCTGCACACCAAGCAGATCTTCTGGATGCCTTAATAAGAAGCCCTAAAGGTCCAAGGGATAGAAGCGGAGGGGGAGTAGGCCTCTGAAAGCGCCATTTCCTCTCTTTCGTGATAACTGGGCTGGCTTCTTTTTGAATCTGGATGCCATCATAGAAATAATCATAAATTCTTTGCGAATAATGAACACGAAGATAGATGTAGTGGAATACCAATGCGATCCGCAATGCAGTAGCCCAACCAATCATCTAACCAAAAATATACAGCAGATGGATCTCCAATAAGCCAACGTGACTCTTTGTGCAAAGAGGAAAGGGGAATTCTCCCTTAGAATAGTTCCTCGCTAAATCTACAGTTTTCTAAACTGCTCTTCCACTCGCAGCTTCAAGCTCTTCCAATAGCTGAAGCCAGGGAAAGATCGAAGCTAGCCAGCTATACGACCTCCCTTTCTGACTCCCGGTGTTGGGCTTGGAAAACCAATGCAATGCTGGAGGCTACAACTTCTCCATTTCATTGTGCAACTTGCTACACTGCGCTAAAATAAAAGGCGTTTTCGGAAAGCAACTCGTCGTGTAAACCAGTCTAACCAGAGAAGCTTATCCCTAAAGGGAAAAAACAAGGGGAAAAAGCTGCTACTTTGCAGTCTCAACTAAACAACCAACCGGGGACTCATCTCGGAGTCCACTTTCATCAACGGAAGGTGGGATAAAGAAAATCCAAGTCTTTTTCCTCGTTTCCAAATAGGTTTACCCTCGAGTCAACAACTGGTTTCTGAGGGGTATTATGACTGAAGAAAAGGTAATCTAGTTCACTAGTTCGCATTAAAGCTTAACGTTGAGAAGTATGCCTCACGCCTAAGCCGAATTCAACTCATTGGCCAGTCTTCTATTGAAGAAAGGCGATCTCAGATCAGGGAACCGTTAAAAAGGTGCTCTTTCGGCGAAGAGAAGTGGAAGATCTTCCATAGGTCGGAAATCAACTGATGGAACGAATCAATGTCTTGAGGAGCAACTGAGGAGTCGAATTTGCGAGGGGTCAGACTCTTCCTTCCCGAGATCAATAGCATACGCCTACCACTGGCTAGTTGATATGGGACGCTGGCTCCCACCCGACTTAAGAAGGCAAAAGAAGAGGTGCTAATTTGACTAATGAAAAAACGCCACCTTTAGCACCCTTGCGACAGATTTAGACCTAAGACAGTAAACCGTCGTTAAAACGATGTATTTTAACCATTTAGTCCGTTTTTACTTGTTTAGCTCTGCACCCCCGCATATCTTCTTTTAGAGATGATGAATAGGCCGGTGATTAAAGGCAAGAGGAAAAAACGAATCAATTTCCTCTACCATTCGTAAATGCGTAAAAGTGGATAGTTTCGTTTTTTGAGGTTGATAGCGTCAAGAAGGCGACTATGGATGAATTCGACTAAGGCTTAGCCTTGACCTTGGCACTCCTAACTGGAGGTGCGTTCAACTCCGTCCGTCCCGAAATAGCCCTACCGTTCCGTTCGTTCCTTACTTCAGCAGTAATTTATATTAATATAGGCCTCCCGAAAGCTGGCTGGCGTCAATCCGCATTTAGCTGACCTCTCTCTGCATACGCATTTCCCTCCGAATTCAAAACAAAAGCATTCGGGAATCGCTAAAAGGCTAAAATCATGCGTTATTTCTCGAGTTTCAAACCCCAATAAAATAAGGGTTTATGACGTGAGCCGCCTTCCCGGCGATCTGCTTCATGAATTGAAGGTAGGAACTAAGGAAGACAACTGAGGGAATTCAAAAGAAGGATCTCCAGAGGTACTGGCATTGAGCCCGCCTATCATAAGTATGAGTTGGTGGGGGAGCGATCTCGAGACAAATACCCAATGGACGGTGAAATTTCCTGCACGAACTATGTAACCTTCTGTCTTGCAGCCTTGAAGCTCAGTTCTATTCTCCCGCACACCCGCTCTTGCAAGGCTAGCCAGGAGGGAGGTGCTTTTTCTTTTCGGGCTTGCCTCCTTCCTTCTCGTTAGAGTGTCTTCTGTCCGATTCAGAAGATAGTGAATCCGGTGTGGAATCAAACGAAAGGGGAAGTCATCAGATGAGCTTTTATGGAAGCAGCGGCTATAGGGTTCTCAATGGTTTGCTTATAGCCTTATTCTATCCTGGTTAAATTAAAAAGAAAATATCTATCACCGGGGCTCTAAAGACTGGGCTAAGGGTATCGTTGCAAGATCCACCCAGAATAATGGTTAGCAGCCATTCGACGGAAGCGGACAGAGTCCCAGGGCTTCAATACAAAATCTTTCTCACCCGCGCTGCCTTTTCGCTCTTCTCCTTACAGTCTTTGGTCATTAACGACCTCCTCCCCTCCTAATACCATAGCGGGGGTCCAGTGAGCTCTCCAATAGTGCACCAAAACGGGGCCGGAGAGACGGTAAACCTTAGATCGGCTAAGATCAAATTGAACTGTCTTTGATTGAGGAATAGGATGTTGCTCCATTCTATTCCTCAAACAAAGACGATCAGGCCCTTTTCTCAGTCAGAAGGAAAGCCCTTGGTTCTGCTTCTTAGCGCGTAGGGGTAAGAGTCTGTTTCAACTCATTCCGATATGAGTCAAGCAGCTAAGACCGGCTATTTGTTCACATGAAATCAGGAGTTAACCACGTTGGAGCTACTTACTTATTCTATAGCCTTCATGGCCCCATAGCCAATGGCTCACTTCCTTTAGCCGATGGTACTTAGATAATTGGAATCCCCTCGCATTCTTTCCCCTTCTTATTTTCTTTATCCGCCTTTCACTTTTGTTGCGATGACTGCCATGGTAACCGTTAGGGCGATTGCGGCCACCCATACTGCGATTGCTCTGGCCGACTTATCTTTCCTTTCCCGGTCTCCAAACAAGTCGATAGCCCAGCCAAACCAGTCCAGTGCCACAGATTGAATGCGTTGCTAGATCGAACCACAGACTAAAATGACATCCTACTATAGGGCGCTTAAAAGGGAACGAGCTCCGCGGCGCGGGATATTGCATCAAGGTTGAAATCCTTCGAAGAGAGACCAGTCCTATCATTGGCTTTCCGCATCCTCAGGGGGCTGCTCGGACGAAAAACCGGCAAATCTAGTATGGAATTCTAGCTCTTTTGGGGCATCAACCACAAAACAAAGGACTGAAGCCGGATCGAGCTGCATTTAGGCAAATCGGTTAGCAAATCAGGTGGGAAGCTCAAGCACGAAAGCATATAGGTGGGATTCACTTCTTATTAGTGTCATTCATTCTCGGAAAGAGGCAAGATAGCCTTCGAAAAGACGAAAAGAAAGTGTTGAAGCCGATTAACATTCTTGATCTTGGAGTGTAACTCCGGGTTGACATTTCTAATCAATAATGCTATTAAGAAATTTGATACCCTTGTTCCAATTATTCCTCTTATTGGATCATTGGCTAAAGCGAAATTGTGTAACCTATTAGGACATCCCGTTAGTAAGCCGGTTTGGACTGATTTATCAGATTCTGATATTATTGACCGATTTGGGTACCAAAGCAATTATCAAATTGTGAGCTGCCCCCGCTTGAGATTGAGGGTACGGGTGATGAGGCTGGAAGAGGAAGCTTTGGGCTCGAAGCTCACTCATTATGTTCTTAATAGGTTCTTTGTCTTGATTCCAGGGGTGAAAGATAGTACATTGATGAAGGTTGACCGGCAACATACCTTTATACAAGAACTTTCTTTGTGGCTACGAAGCTGCAATCAGCTAAAGACATAGGTAAACCCCCAGGGTATTCTTCCTGCACTGATTCCTATCGTTATGTCGAGCTCAATTACATCGATCCTGAAGTAGCTCTTTTCAGAACTTATCTTCGGCCGTCTTCTAAGCTGTCTCCATTCACTAAGAAAGGAAAAGGCCTATTGCGTGATTCGGGCGGTTGAACCTCCTTCTTCAGTCGGAAGGCAGTCCTTAATATAAATAAGAATATAGACATAGAAGATCTCAGTATCGAAGATGATACCAAAGATCTGTATTTGTTTATAAACTCTCCCGGCGGATGGGTAATCCCCGGAGTAGCTATTTATGATACTATGCAATTTGTACGACCACTCTCCCTTTTCCATCCCCATTATTTAGATTGTTATGACTGCGGTGTGCCGGCAACGACTACAACCAATAGTCAACCGGCTGCGCCACTACAAGTACACCCGAATGCGAAGAGGCGGCATGCTTCCTGAACCACCTCGATTATTTGATATACGGTATATTCTCCCCAAACTACGGCTTTTTATCGTACTTCGTAATGTAGGCGCAAAGAGTGCCCCATCCCCCGTGATATATATTGCATTGCGCTGCCTCAAATTCGGGGAAGGTCTTGATTAACACTTTTTTTGCGGTATAACCAGATGCACTGGAGTTTCAAATTCCCACATTCAAATGTCTCCCAGCGGATAGGTCACCTGAGACTGCTGAGTGATCCCCAAAAGCGGGAGTAAACGAACTAAACGAGACTAAAGAAGAGGCGCGGAAGCAAGAAAGCCAAGAACTGGTGCAAAGTCGCTTTCCGGGTGTTTACACGGCGTTGGCGGTTGTAGCTTCCCCAGTTGCTGCGTTGTAGAGGACACCATGCCTTTTACCGGTGCTGCTTCCCCGTCCTTCTCTTTACCACGATAGGGTGGATAGGCGCTTTTGACTTTCCGGTATGGTATTAGGTTTTCATTTACTCCCATTGAACGATTGGCCGGTAAGGTTTAGGCTTTCCCCTGTATGTCTATGGAACACCAATAGTCTTCTATGGCCCTCCCTGTGCATCTGGACCTACTATTGGTTCAACAGTTTCAAGGTCATCTGCTGCTTTAATTCGCGTGGTAAACTGGCTCTACAGCGGGTGAGACCTTTGCCCCTTGGCTTTCAGACTTGACACCTTTCTTATCTATTCGTAGGAGACCGAGCCCTTAGCTTGCTATTCCGTTGGTAATGGAATGTGTCGAAGAACTTTGAGTGAAAAGCTACAATGTTTAACGTGGAGAGGGCTTAAGAAAGATTGAGATTCTATTCTTCGGGAAGGTCATACCAGGGAAGTTGTTACGAAAGGAGGTTGAGCTTTCGAGTTCCTCATCCATATGAGGACCGGGCAGACTGACTTGTAGCTTGATAAAGGGCGGATGGAAGGATAGCTGGGAATCCCACTTATATATAAGGAAAAAGTCTTTCTCAGTATCTAATGAACCGAAGGCTTCAGCCGTGTCGTGGGAAGAACAAAGTCACTGCTGGACCAATGCTAGTCGGTGCCAAATCAAAAGGAAATGACAATTGTCTCAGTAGCAGATGAAAGTATGGAAGCAGGATCAGGAGAAATCGAATCAGAATCTTCGGAATTGCTCCAACCGAATTGGAAAAAATATCTGCAAGATTATCTTCATAGAGCCTTCGAAAGCGTACGTAACATTCCTTTCTCCAGTCAGAAAGCCTCGTGGGAAAGAAAACAATCCCCGTTGAGAAAGTCCTCAGCTGATGGATATTGATTGAGTGGGGGGATTTCTTGACCGTCTAGTTGTTTGTCAGCACCGAAGAAAGGGGATCCGGGAAGCCTAGTCCAATGACGGTGGAAAGCAAGTAGCTAACAGGGACCCGGCTTACAGGATACGAAAAGCAAGACCAGACGATAGAGACCATATCCCTGTAGAAGGCGTGAAACTCGTCTTTGGGAAGAACTTTCTTTGCCACTTAAGAGTTATTCTCTTTCCTGGCGTGGAAGCCCCTGGACGCTGTGCAACAACTCCTCTGATTGGCTAGACATCTTCTTGTTCGGGTCATTCACACCACAAGTAGACACAACTGGATCTCTTATTCGCCTTCCAACGGGGACTCTCTCAGGTCCTAGTTTTCTGGGAATCTCTTTTGATCATCGGGTGAATAAGCTGGTCCAGCATCAACATCATCCCCGGGCACTGGTTGTTGTCCCTCGCCTCTGGCTTGAAAGCAATCATTGATCGGCATTCTGGGCCATCTCATTTACAGCATTTGTTTGTCACGCTTCGAAGGGCCGTTTCTTTCTTCCATTGCGGACTTGTCTTTGGGGGCCTCCCTACTGGAGTATTCCTTTTTCATTGACTTCTTTCTTGCAGAGAAAAAAAGAATCGACGTAAAGGGTATTTAAAAGGAAATTCGTTATTCTACTCCTTAGGAATATATTATACCCCTCATACTCCATCCGACGCTTCGAAACTATCCTCTACGGGTCATGCAAGCGAGACTACTGCGCCAAGGTTTGATGAATATATACGACCAACTCTCATATGGAGCAACCTTCTCTCCTGCTCCCGCTTGATAGCAGTCTGTCGGTATCAGTCCGGTAGACCGTATCTCTTTTTTCTTCGGTAGCTGTCTTTTTTCGCCTTGGGTTTGGAATTCGGTCAGGAGCAAAGGTTGTAGTATAGTAATTCCAACTTCTGGGATATCCGGTTCACTTTTCATAGGTTTCCTAATAAAAAAGCCCTGTTCTAGCAAACTAACAACTCTTATACTGAAAGGAAATGGGCTAGCCAAACCCGACAATAACAGGCGAGAATGATTACGCGATTGCTCTTCAAAGAAGACAGGATTCCCTCAAGTAGACAGGCAAGTCTGACGTGCGTGCTAGCTCAATGTTGTTCATTCTTTGCTAAAGAAATGGGGTTTTTTTCACTACTTTTGCCAGTCAATGGGTGGAAGATTAGGTTCCCTTTCTCGTTTTCTGGTTAGGAAATAGCTTCCTCAGCGATCTGCCTCATTGCAGGAGGAAGGAACCAGAGCAACCACTGGAAGGAAGCCTAATGGTATGATTTCAGACCATGCTTGGGGCGCTTCCTCCTTAGTTAGTGCTTTTGAAGTATCCATTGAAATCTCTCTTTTAGTGCCCGGTTTCCATCAAAACCTCGTAGCTTCATTCCTTCGCCAGCCGCATCCGGTTACGGGCATAGACACTGAAAGAAGAAACTAAATAACTCCTCTTTTATGAAAGGAGCTGGATAGCTTCGGCATAAAACATGTAATTTCGTGAATATGATATTCTTCCTAGGGAAAGTTTTTTAAAGTTAGCGACTCATAGTACTATGCTATTTGAATTGGCTTATTTCGTACCAGAGAAGTCTTTCTATCCAATAGGGGGAGCCCCTGTTTTATTCCATAAGAAGCGGGAGCCTTGTGCATTGATTATCGGGTGCTCAACAAGGTAACCTAACCATCAAGAACAAGTATCCACTTTGATTTTGCCTTAATCAATAAGCGCGAGATACTTCTCGAAGTTGGATCTACGGTCGGGCTACTACCAAGTGCGTATCGCGGAAGGAGACAAGCCAAAGACGACCTGTGTGACAAGCAAGCAACCTTACTAATAAAGAGGCGTTTGATTTGGTTATGCCTTTTGTGAAACTCACTTTTAAGGAAGCGGATGAGCTCTCAACCCATGCAAGCATCAGAACATGCATTCTCGCGATCTACAGAGTCCTTATGGCTTGTTCTTGAAAAAGAAGAATCAAGCAACCCTCGTGTTACAGAACAGACATTCCATTCTTTGCTTTCCCAAACCAACGAGCCAAGAGAGGCCAAGAGCCTGGTGGAGTTACGACTATCGCTAGCGGTGATGCCTGAGTGAGCAACCCCTTTGATTAGAGCACGAGCTAAATAGTAATCAAAGAACCTCTTCTCCTATGTTAAAGGAAAGTGCCTGAACCTTGCTCGTTTACATCTGGATAAGACAATAGGGATACACTCGAACGATAGAGAAGGAGTTCCTAAAGCTGGTCGCCTTTGCATCTTGATGAAGGAGATGGCACCTCTACTTCAGGTGGTCACTTCAGTCTCCCGAGCTCATGGGATTGACGTAAGGGGTTGGGTGGTCAGGTGATCCCTAAGAAAATTGGCTTAGAAAAGATGAGATAGGGAGGGCCCTGCCTTGGATGATTGATTGGTACCGGTTAATGATGCGATGGGTCCTAATCAATGTGATTGGCATAGTTCACTTTTAGCCCCAGCAACATATAGCACCAAGACCAGCAGACCGAGTTGAAGCAGCAGATCCAACCAATCCTGGGTTCCGTTGACCCAAGTGAAGGCTGTATATCGAGTCACCACTATGGAGCCTTATAGCACGCTTCAATTTAAGGAATCTTTTCCAACTTCTGGGATATCCGGTTCACTTTCTTTTTGATTTGATTCATACCGCGTAAAGGCTTTTCCTGATTAAGGAAGAAGCCTAGAAGGCAGAACTCTGAACCAAGCCCAAGGGAAATAGCTGACATTGTTGAATTAGCTGACAGAAGAAGCGAAAGGTATTCTGATTTAAGTTCGCCCAATCCTCGCTCTAAAGTCTGAAACAAGAAAAGGGAAATCCAGAGTTAGATAAAATCTGTCCGAATCTAAGACATCCAACTCAAAGGATGGACTCAACTCCTTCGGACCCTTGTGCATTTTCAAAGTAATAAACAGTACATTCTTAAGTACGGATTTAGAGGCTCTTTCCTAAGGCCTCGCTTTAGGGCGGATTTGGCTCGCTGGATTGAAGAACTTGACTTATTGTTCTTGTTCTGCAATAGATCTTTCATCAAATGGAATTGGTAGTTCATTCTGTCAGCCGAGGAGAGCGGGGAACCTAGTCAAACTAAAGAATCAGTTACTGGACGGCTACGCTTCTCAGGGCCCCCCGGGGGATACTTTTTTGTTTGAAATCACCGCCAAGAAAGCACTTCAAAAGGCATTTTTGGGCATTGCTTGGGAGCGTGCTTCTTGCGCTACCGATTCTTACTGATTCTCTTTCTATTATGCAGTCTTTGTTCTGTGATCTAGGTTTCCGGGCATCTATGCGACATCAACCAGTACCACAGCTGCGGGACTGTTTGCTTGTCTAATTCAACAGAAGGCTGGGATAGCTAGCTTGCCTGCATCTTCCTTCTTTCTGATGTCCTATAAGAAATTTCTATAGCAGGTTAAGGTGCAGTATGTCTTCATGAATAAACCAGTACCTCGATAGAGTCAAAAGCCTCGGCTACGGATTCGTTCTGGTCGACCTCTTTCAAGTTCTTGATAGTAAAGCGCCACGCCAGCCGCATGCTTGATTGTCTTTCCTGTTGTCGGAATAAGCGCTCTTTTAGCCTTACTCTTATCTTTTATTTAGCATCCCGCCACTCCTGAGGCTATCTCCGACTAGACAGGCAAGCAGACTCACTTCATCCCTACATCCTTTGAGGGACTTTCCTTTTTTATTGTTAAGAGTGCTATCGATCCCTCATTCCATTCTTCTTTCTCCTCGTTCTGTTTGGCCAGTGGTCCAATAAGTTCTTGTCGTATATCCATGGGCTGGTTTCCTTTTTTAGGACCATTGTCCGTAGCCTTTCTTTGTGACTTGAGGATGTCAAAGCTCTGTCTCTTCATTCGGTAACCAATCCGTCTAGTCTTTGTTGTCGTCTAGTGGTCCATCGTAGGTAAAGTGCGAAATGTAGTAGGAGAAAGTTCCATCCGCTTTCGTACCTCTCTTTCCGGTTTGCTATGCTAGCCTTACAAGTCAAAGTATTCCAGTGGGCCTACGCTTTCCATTAGCAGAAAAAGCTGTACAAGTGGTATCCGTCTTCGATGTAGTACAATCCGTTGTTTTCGTATAGCCAGGGACCGTGAATTGCTTGATCCTTTGTAATTTATCCCTCCTTCTACTTGATTTATTCAATAGTAGACGAGGATGGCATCGAATTATGTTGGAGGAAGGGAAAAAGCCCTGTTAGCAGGAAGAATTAGACAAAAAAATACTGTTTGCGAGGAATCCACTGTTTTCGCACCCTAATCAATAGGTCAATAGGTAAGGGTAATGTGATGATAGATATCACATTACCTATTTTATATTCTAGTTGGGTAGGCAACGAAACACACAGGTTTTTATTTCACTACTAGAAACTAATTCCTGTAACCAAACCTACTACTTTAACTAGTACCAGCACGGGGAGAACCTTTACCTCAAACTAGTTCCTATTACCTGTGGCTACCCCCGTTACTGTACGGGAGCGGAAGCGAGAAAAGAAAAGCAGGTTTTTTCATCTGCTAGCATTGTGGTTTGGAATCGATTCTTTATCAATAGCCCACCCTTTCTTTGAACCTTGTCGATGATCTAACTTAAAGATATGAACTGAGTGCCATTTGATGAGTAACTGAGAACAAAGGAGAGGGATATGGAAAGAATGAAGTAATGAAAGAGGAAGTCATTGCTAGTAGTAACGACTTGTCACGATCCATTGGTTCATATAGAATCCATGTCCTAGGTGTATCAAAAAACATTCTTTTCGCTAAGCGTATATAATAAAATAGAGTGAAAGGGTCCACCCCGAAAGCAAGGGGATACTAACTAACAGCTGAGTCCTCTCCGAACCGCAGGAGATAGTTGCCCATCATACGGCTCACCAACTTCACTTGCCTCTATGGGAGGCGCGCTCCGGGCAGGTTCGGATCACTTACAATACATGGCTCTACGAAGGTGGGTTAGGAAAGTTTTCAATATGATTCTTTTCCTCTATTTCTTCGATGAGAAATGCGAGTCTGTTTTGTCCACTTTCTCCATCCCCCTCTATCAAAATGATAAAAAAGGAATTTCTTATTCTTATTCCCGTGTTTGATCTCTTCTCCTTCGGACCCTCGCTCGTTGTCACCTATGTTGGGTTTGGAACCCTGTAGAGAATGAAGAGGGGCCAAGGATCTTCCTCTCAACAGTGCTTTTCGAGGCCTCCCTGAACCTGAAGTTGTAAGGCCCCGTTAGCCTGGGCGAAGATGGGGATAAAGAGTAAAGATTGAAGCCCCTTAGCTCTGCCAGGCACTGAACAGGGGTTAGCTTTGTAAATGTGTAGAGCCAAGTGTAGTGTGGTGTAGTAGTAGGCACTTCTAGGCCCCTTCCCGGCTACTGGATTACTCCAGTGCTTCGGGTACTACGGACCCTCTGCCATCCATTGCAGCGGAGCCCTTTCATGAGCAGGGGGGCTAAGCACAGTTCTTTGAATCAAACGTTGAATGAAATCGATTCTTTTTTAGATATCAAAATAGAAATCGGATAGGATAGATGGATGGATCTATATTTCTATTCATATATATTACTAATTAAAATGGATTTCTGTTGTAGCGTAGCAAGAAGCCCCAAATCCTTGATTTGGCGAGGAAAGACTGCACTGCTTTGGGCCCAGGAAGCGAAGGGAATGAGCTCGGCTGCTTCTCCTCCACACTTCTTTTTCTCCGTTCGGCATGCGCTTCGCGCGCAATTGGCGCTTTGCTCTCCTCTTATTCTTCATTGGACGGTTCGGATGGACTTCGCCGTTCTTTCCCAACTAAAATAGAAAAGGTAGGTTATAAACCTCGAGATGTCGATTCGTTTTCCGCCCCCAATGAGATGGGGAATTTCTAACCCCCTATTTAGACTTTCGGGCCCTTCATCTTTCTGAATCGAGACCCGGCCCGGCTCGCGTCGTTCCAACAACCGGCGGGGAGCACCTCAGTATACGATCGCGCGCAGTAACTAGGAGTCCTATTACACTTAAGGCCAACTTCAATTCACCAAACCAAGGTTCATCTCGTGTACTGATTGTGGACTCGTACAAGGATATTGAGTAGACGGTTGATGTATCAGACTCGACCCTATCTTTCGTAGCATGCATTCCCATCCGTGTCGCAACTGATTCGGTAAGCTACGTGTCCGGTGCACGGAGAACTGCCTTCGGTCCCCCAAACTGACTTACTCGTGGCAACCTTCCGGCCGCCCAACGACCTATAACGCTAGTCACTACTCCCACTAGGGCTAGTAAGTCAGCCCCACAACCCAAAGCGGCGAAAAACAAATAGAATTTGCTATAAAAGCCGGCTAACGGGGGTATTCCTACGTATGAGAACATAGTAATGGAGAAGGTAATAGCCAAAATAGGATTCGTTTTGGCTAGAGCGCCCAAATCCGCTATATATTTGACACGGGTTTGCCGTAATGCTGAAACTATGGCGAATGCATCTATCGTCATTGATGCATAAATAAAGATACCAATTAGTAGTGATTGAATTCCTTCTATGGTTCCACATGAGAAACCAATACGAATATAACCTACATGTCCAATTGAACTATGAGCTAGAAGTCTTTTGACTTTCGTTTGGGCCATGGCGGCCAGTGCTCCTAAGATCATAGAAGCAATGCTGCAGAAAAAGAAGATTTGTTGCAATGTAGCTCCATAAGAACCATAAATAGAAAGACGTGAAATATTAGCAGAAATAGAGATTTTAGGCGCAATAGAAAGGAATGCTGTAACCGGGGTGGGTGAACCCTCATAGATATCAGGTGCCCACATATATAGAGTCAAAAGAGATATTGAGTCCGAAGGGAAGGGGGGTTTTCTTCGGGGCTCGAGAGATGGAATAGAAAGGGCCCCACAAGTTTTGAATTCGCCGCTGGGGAATTCACACGAAAGGGAACGAGGAATTCTCAACGAAAAAAGTGCTCTCTGAACCGAACGTGAAAGTCGTTTTTTTCCATCAGACGGCTGTTCCCGTAACTCTACTCTCGACTTGGATTATATATCCAAAGGGGTCCGCTCTCGGCCATTCCACACGCTGCCTAGCAGAGGCGTGGTTATCTGAAGTGGATTCTCTCTTTTGTATTGTAGTAGATGCCGAACCTGCTGTGCCCCATTGACTAAGAAGGGGGCGGGCGCAGCAGCTACATGGACCCCTTCTTTTCTGTTGTTGCCAGCGCTTTCCCGGGCCGAGCCGGAATCTTGTACTTGTAAAGGGCAGGCAAAGCCCGAAGGCTGCTATCCCAAGCCGGCCAAGGGATGACAAAAAGAGGGCGCTTTCTTTCCTGTGTTGCACTGAAAAAAAGGACCTAAGAGTTGAGCGTCTTCTCTTAGTCTCTTAGGTTTCTTCCTCCCGCGCCCGCGGCCCGGCTCGCGTTACGTTATAGGGGAAGATTAGCAAAGCGGGAAAAGACAGAGGGAGGGGGAGCAGCATCTTATTCTCTTCGCGAGAACTTCCGGATCGGAGAAGCATTCGGAACGGGCTCCGCGTTCATTTCGTTGGCAGAAAGGATCCAATCCATAAACACGGAAACGAAACAAAGTTCGTTCCCTTTCGTCAAGTAGGCATACGAACCACTTTGCCTTAGACTCTATTGGAAGAAAAGAAGGAGGCGGAATGGAGAAAGGAAAGGGACAAGGGCGGTCTTGCTTGGCGCGAAGGCTGCTGGTTCGGGGGTAGAGTACAGTACTAAAGGTCCTCGGACTTCCAGGCGGTTTTTCTTTTGGGTAGCTGTTCACCGTTGGATCTCGCCAATACAGCCCCCTATAGTTTTCGTTACCGAGATATCTTTTTTTTTTCATTGTTCCCAGGGATTTTTTGGGTAATCTGCTCCCATGCTGCAAACAGTCAAATCTGAACTGAACCTTGTCGCTCTTCTTTCCTTGCGAGCAGGAAGCACACCAGCAGCGTGCGTTGCGTGATTCTACTGTGTTTTTTGCACTTGACTGGGTGGACAGTTGACCGGAAGAGAACTTCGATTCGCCCGGCCAGCAGGCGGGCGGCGTGCTTATCTTGTGTGACAAGACTACAGAGCGAGTGGCTCTTCTAGGCGGGCAGCTGTGTGACAAGACTACAGAGAAAGCGGCGCTTTCGTCTAACATGCTATGGTCTCAACGCCCTTACGAGGTAGTGATGAGTTTCACGCGCTCTAAGCCCGGCCCTAAGCTTAAGGAAGATTGGCCGCAATCTGAGCGGTACCACCCACCCTACCCTACCACCTATAGGCGGCCGTCCGTCCTACAGCCGCCCGAAAAGGAACTGCAGTGATCTTGAATAGGAATCCTACAGCGATAAATAGAATCCCCATAAAAATACCACTAGATCGAGCACCAGTGATTTCGTATCCGGTCAAAATCTTGGCTAATTGATCGAAGTGGGTAGCTCCAGTAGACCCATAGATCATAGAACAAATAGGGTGGGTAGGCCCAAGCACCACACTACACGTATAGACGCGAACCCCCCTCGTTACCGTACGTGCGATTCTCACCGCATACGGCTCGCACAAAGACTCCTAAATCCATCCCGAGCCTTTTCTTCCACCTCTCCTCCCTCCAATCCTCGATCAAACTTGCGTTCCCCAGGCGCTATGAAATGGGGGGTCTTTCCTTCGCCTATCGTATATCTATCGGCTTGGAGTTCCATATCTCTGAAGATTAACTGCTATCGCGCAACGGCTTAACTTGACGTAGCCCAAGCCCAAGCTCTTGCTCAGCACAAATAGTAGCAACCAAAGAAAAGATAGGAGTTATTCATTTCTCAAGTAGAGCTATCTAGGAGTAGTTCTTCTTCAATTTCGAAAACTGCTGATTC